CAGAATAACTTCGTTGGAATAACTAGGATAACTAGGATAACTCTATCTGCTATTCGCAGAATACTTCGTCCTTCGTCGTTCCATTGTCGTTCCTTCGTCGTTTATACGTTTTGACTACTGGACTTTCACCATCTATGGTGCAGGATTCAGCTGCTTCGTCTCGACTTTTTTTCGATTTTTCTATATGTCCTCCCACGACACCGACCCGGTGGGTCGGTTTAGGCTGTTCCCTGTTCGCTCGCCGCTACTAGGGGAATCGCGTTTGCTTTCTGTTCCTCTAACTACTAAGATGTTTCAATTCGTTAGGTTTTCTCTTTCCTCACTATGAATTGGTGAGGAAGTTCTAGAGGTTGCCCTATTGGGGAATCTTCGGATCAAAGCTTGTTTCCAGCTCCCCGAAGCGTTTCGCCGGTATCCACGCCCTTCATCGTCTCTGAGTGCCTAGGTCTCCACCGTCAGCCTTGCTTTATTTGACCTTTGCCTACCTGCTATTCGCAGAATAGTTTCGCTGGGATAATCTTATATTGGTATAACTCGTATGTCGTTCTGCTGTTCGCAGAAGATTCTGTAGTACAACGAATAAAGATGCTCTTCGCATTCGTTTTTTGCGGTGGAGATAAGCGGAGTCGAACCGCTGACATCTGCCTTGCAAAGGCAGCGCTCTACCAACTGAGCTATACCCCCCCAAATTTTATGTCTTGTGCTTAGGGTGGACCATGGTGGACTTGAACCACCGACCTCACGCTTATCAAGCGTGCGCTCTAACCAGCTGAGCTAATAGTCCGGATGTTCACTGATGTCGAAGATATATCTGCTATTCGCAGAAGATATTTGGGATAACTCTATCTGCTATTCGCAGAATACTTGGAATAACTGGGATAACTCTATCTGCTATTCGCAGAATACTTCGTCCTTCGTCGTTCCATCGTCGTTCGTCGTTCGTCGTTCATCAAGCGATGTGAATGGGGTACCCTTATTTTATGCGTTCACAAGAAATAGAGGGCCCCACAATTCATTTGAAGTTTTGCTACATGCTAATAAAGAATAACAAATTTTGGAGTAACTCTATCTGCTATTCGCAGAATACTTCGTCCTTTGTCGTTCGTGTTATTCAAAGATTCATTCAATGACGCAGTATTATGCGTCAGCAGAATGAAAGAATAATTAAAATTCCATCAATAATGATGAAGGAGGTGTTCCAAGCCCACCTTCCAGTAGGCTTACCTTGTTACGACTTCAGATCGATTGCTAAGCTCACCTTGGGCGCTGCTTTCCCGAATGGGTTGAGCTGGCGACTTACAGCGATCTCAACTTTCGGCCTGTGACGGGCGGTGTGTACAAGGCCCGGGAACGTATTCACCGCCGTGTGGCTGACCGGCGATTACTAGCAATTCCGGCTTCATGCAGGCGGGTTGCAGCCTGCAATCCGAACTGAGGTAGGGTTTGTCCGATTTGCTCACCCTCGCGGGGTTGCTTCGTATTGTCCCAACCATTGTAGCACGCGTGTCGCCCAGGGCGTAAGGGGCATGCTGACTTGACGTCATCCTCACCTTCCTCCAGCTTACACCGGCAGTCTCTTCAGAGTCCTCCACGACAGAGCGCAGAGGTAGTAACTGTAGACAAGGGTTGCGCTCGTTTTTGGACTTAACCAAATATTTCACAACACGAGCTGACGACAGCCATGCACCACCTGTGTTCGAGTTCATTTGCATGCACCCCCTCATTTCTGAGAGGTTCTCGACATGTCAAGCCCTGGTAAGGTTCTTCGCGTTGCATCAAATTAAACCGCATGCTCCACTGCTTGTGCGGGCCCCCGTCAATTCCTTTGAGTTTCACTCTTGCGAGCATACTCCCCAGGCGGGATACTTAACGCGTGAGCTACAGCACCGTTTTTGACGGCGCTTAGTATCCATCGTTTACGGCTAAGATTACTAGGGTATCTAATCCTATTCACTCCCTTAGCTTTCGTCTCTCAGTGTCAGTCTCGGCCCAGCAGGGCGCTTTCGCCTCTGGTGTTCCTCCTAATCTCTATGCATTTCACCGCTTCACTAGGAGTTCCCCCTGCCTCTACCGCACTCAAGTTTAGGAGTTTCCAATGCCTTTCCAAGGTTGAGCCCTGGGATTTGACAGAAGACTTCCTAGACCACCTACAGACGCTTTACGCCCAATCATTCCGGAAAATCCTTGCGTCCCCTGTATTACCGCGGCTGCTGGCACAGGGTTAGCCGACGCTTCTTCCTCAGATACCGTCAGAACTTCTTCTCTGAGAAAAGGAGTTTACAGACCACGGTCCTTCATCCTCCACGCGGCATTGCTTCGTCAGGCTTTCGCCCATTGCGAAAAATTCTTTACTGCTGCCTCCCGTAGGAGTCTGGGCCGTATCTCAGTCCCAGTGTGGCTGATCATTCTCTCAAACCAGCTACTGATCGTGGCCTTGGGAAGCCATTACCTCCCCAACTAGCTAATCAGGCGCAAGCTCATCCTTTGGCGGCTTTATACCTTTAACTCCTCAGTATTATGAGGTATTAGCGTCAGTTTCCCAACGTTATCCCTCTCCAAAGGGTAGATTCTTACGTGTTACGCACCCGTGCGCCACTGTAGCAACCATACCGAGAACGGTGTGATTGCCTCGTTCGACTTGCATGTATTAGACACGCCGCCAGGATTCTTCCTGAGCCAGGATCAAACTCTCCGAAAATATATAGATCTTTTCTTGTTTGTCTATCTGCTTTTTGCAGAAAAACTACAGATATTTTTTTATTTTGAACATTCCTATTATTAATAGTAACAGATCTAAAAAAAAAACTCAAGTCATTTTTTATATTCCAATAACAAGATTATTGGAAGAATAGCTTGTTTTTGTTAACTTTGTCGGCTTTTGTCGACAAAAGCCGACAAAGTTAACAAAAACAAAAAATACATCTCTATTTTTATTTTATCTCCATTATATATATATTATTTTTTTTTATAAAAAATTATGGATTTGAGTGGATTTTAACCAGTCAAACCAATGCGAAGAAAAGGGTGTCGAAAACGACACCCTTTTTATTAAAACCCTACCGAAGTCAACACCTAAGCTTTGCTATGCAAATCTTATGCGTTTACAGATGGAGCTTCTACAGAAGCTAAATCTAGAGGGAAGTTGTGTGCGTTACGCTCATGCATAACTTCCATACCTAAGTTAGCTCTGTTGATGATATCTGCCCAAGTGTTTAATACACGACCTTGTGAATCAACTACTGATTGGTTGAAGTTTAAACCATTTAAGTTGAAAGCCATTGTAGAAATACCTAAAGCTGTGAACCAAATACCGATTACTGGCCATGCAGCTAGGAAGAAGTGTAATGAACGAGAGTTGTTGAATGAAGCATATTGGAAAATTAGACGTCCAAAGTAACCATGTGCAGCTACAATGTTATAAGTTTCTTCTTCTTGACCGAATTTGTAACCAGCGTTAGCTGATTCGTTTTCAGTTGTTTCACGGATAAGAGATGAAGTTACTAATGAACCATGCATTGCAGAGAATAATGAACCACCGAATACACCAGCAACACCTAACATGTGGAATGGGTGCATAAGAATGTTGTGCTCAGCTTGGAATACGATCATGAAGTTGAAAGTACCAGAAATACCTAAAGGCATACCGTCTGAGAAAGAACCTTGTCCGATTGGATAGATAATGAATACAGCTGTTGCTGCAGCTACTGGAGCTGAGTAAGCAACTGCAATCCAAGGACGCATACCTAAACGGTATGAAAGTTCCCATTCACGACCCATGTAGCAGCAAACACCTAAGAAGAAGTGGCAAACGATCATTTGGTATGGACCGCCGTTATATAACCACTCATCTAATGAAGCAGCTTCCCAAATTGGGTAGAAGTGTAAACCAATTGCGTTAGAAGTTGGGATTACAGCACCAGAAATGATGTTGTTTCCGTATAATAATGAACCAGAAACTGGCTCACGAATACCATCAATATCAACTGGAGGTGCCGCGATGAAAGCGATGATGAATACTGAAGTAGCAGTTAAAAGAGTTGGGATCATGATTACACCGAACCATCCGATATATAAACGGTTTTCAGTGCTAGTAACCCACTCACAAAAACGAGCCCAAAGGCTTGAACTTTCACGTCTTTCTAAAATTGCTGTCATAATTTTTGATATTCATTAAAAAATTTAAAATCTCTCCGTTGGACAGAATGATTGTGTACATTCTATTCAAGCTTTTTTAGCCTGGTAAATTTATTATAATATATGAGTTTTAAAAAAGCAAGATTTTTTGTTAAAAAAAAAGATTTTATATTTAAAATTTTGTTTTCTTATATTTTCAACTCTTTGTGAGCGGAGCTATTCTGCGAATAGCAGATAGAGCTTGTTTTTGTCAGCTTTTGCCGACAAAGTTAACAAAAGGACGAACGCCGAAGGACGAACGACGAAGGAACGACGAAGGACGAAGTATTCTGCGAATAGCAGATAGAGTTATCCCAGTTATTCCAAGTATTCTGCGAATAGCAGATAGATCTATTTTTTGTCTGCATTTTTTGTCTGCTGAAGCAGACAAACTTTGTCGGCTTTGCCGACAAAAGACAAAGTTTGTTGGCTTCGCCAACAAAAAAATCGATGTAGATTTTGCAAAAAATCTTCGATCTATTTTTTGTCTGCTTTTTTGTCTGCTTCAGCAGACAAACTTTGTCGGCTTTGCCGACAAAAGACAAAGTTTGTTGGCTTCGCCAACAAAAAAATAGATAACAGATTTTGCAAAAAATCTTTTATTCTGTCAATGACAGAATCTGTTGCAAAATCTACATCTATTTTTTGTCAGCTTCGCTTTTGTTAACTTTGTCGGCTTTTGTCGGCTTTTGCCGACAAACTTTTTGTCTGTTTTTGTCGGCTTTTGCCGACAAACTTTTTGTCTGCGTAGCAGACAAAACAAGCAGACAAAAACAAGCCGACAAAAAAAAATAGATTATTCAAAAAGAAAAAAAAATAAAATGTTTTTTTGGGTCGAGTCGGATTCGAACCAACGAAGGTAAAACCAACGGATTTACAATCCGCCCCCATTAACCACTCGGGCATCGACCCTTAAAAAAAAAGGATAAAAAAAAAAAAAGAAATTGTCAAATTTTCAAAACACAATTTTCGATTCTCTATTTGATCTATTTTTTGTCTGCATTTTTTGTCTGCTGAAGCAGACAAACTTTGTCGGCTTTGCCGACAAAAGACAAAGTTTGTTGGCTTCGCCAACAAAAAAATCGATGTAGATTTTGCAAAAAATCTTCGATCTATTTTTTGTCTGCTTTTTTGTCTGCTTCAGCAGACAAACTTTGTCGGCTTTGCCGACAAAAGACAAAGTTTGTTGGCTTCGCCAACAAAAAAATAGATGTAGATTTTGCAACAGATTCTGTCATTGACAGAATAAAAGATTTTTGCAAAATCTGTTATCAATTTTGCTATTGATCTATTTTTTGTCTGCATTTTTTGTCTGCTGAAGCAGACAAACTTTGTCGGCTTTGCCGACAAAAGACAAAGTTTGTTGGCTTCGCCAACAAAAAAATCGATGTAGATTTTGCAAAAAATCTTCGATCTATTTTTTGTCTGCTTTTTTGTCTGCTTCAGCAGACAAACTTTGTCGGCTTTGCCGACAAAAGACAAAGTTTGTTGGCTTCGCCAACAAAAAAAAAATAGATAATGGATTTTTGCAAATAGCTTAGCGTTGAGATAACTGGGATAACTCGGATAACTCTATCTGCGAATAGCAGATAGAGTTATCTCAACGAAGTTATTCCAAAAATTCATTCTTCGGTTAATATACTACATACTAAAATTTTCCCAGTAAGTCCTATGAATGTTATTCTGCGAACAGCAGAGATAGAATATATTTTTTCGCAATTCAAAAACCACTAAAGTTAATTTTATTTATGACGAACGACGAAGGACGAAGTATTCTGCGAATAGCAGATAGAGTTATTCCAAGGAGTTATCGCAAGTATTCTGCGACTAGCATATTCCAAAATTTATCAAACTAAAAGTTACAATATATTAGAGATTAGAAAATCTTTTGCAAAAATAGCATCAATAAATATAAGTAATTATTACGATAAAAAATCATTAATATTTCATGAGTTTGATTTAGAACCGAATACTGAAAAACCTATATATCCAATTCTTAGAAAATTTCCTTAATTGATTTTTATCAAAAAAAAGAAAAATAAATCTCATAATATCGATAAATATAAAGATATCTCACACTTGAATTATTCTAATATAAACTTATATTAAATAAACTTAACTTCTATACTAAAAATTTTATTTTATATTAATCTCATAATTTCGTAGCTATTATGGATTATATTTTTTAAAACGAGAAACATAAAAATTATTAACAAGTACATGAGAACTTGAATCTAATCCTGATAATAATCTTTCTTTAACGCGAGACATTATACGAGAAATAACATAAATAGAAGCTTGTTTATAAGCTTTTTGTTGATAAAATAAAAGTGTTTCTTCTTTAAATTCTTGTAATCTTGCTAATCGTTGTTCATGTTGAGACACACAATCACTAATTTCTTGTGCAGCTCGAACAGTACCTTCTTCTCGAATATCTTTTGCTTTTTTCTTTGCTAATTCTAATTGAGTACGGGCTTGTTCAAGTTTTTCTTTTGCTTCTAAAGCTCTTTGTGTTGCTTCTTGTAAGTTATTAACAATAGTTTTCTTTCTATCTTCAAGAATAGATGTCAAATTTTTTCCTACAAAAGTAATAACAATTCCAAGAACTGCTGCTAAATTAATAATATTTGTTTCAAAAATATTAGTATTAATACCAAAACCTTCTCCAAATGGAAAATAAGAAAAAATTGCTAAAAAATCCATAAATTTTAAATTTGTATACAAGAACTAAGATTTTATAATTTTTTATCTCGATTACGAACTATGAAATTTTAATTTAGACTTCATTCATTTGGAAAGTATACTCAATATTATTCATTATCAAAACGAATAATATTTCTCTTGAAATCTGAAATATATATTAAGAATTTAATTTTAAAAACAAAAAAAGCATAGCTCAATTTTTTTATAAAAAAAAATGTTTAAATTTAAAATTTTTTATAATGACACGAAATTCTATTTGCAAAAAAGGAATTTATCATTTTTGCAAAAAAATTAGAAAATCCCATTACAAAAATAACATTTTATAATGAAAAGATAGTAAAATGACTATTTCAGTTTTTTCTTACAAATAGTCATCACCATGATTGAAATGAACCTCGACTTCTATGATAGTCTTTAAAAGGCATTCAATTAAATGCAGTCGCTTTTTAATTAAAAAGCGACTGACAATTTTTTATTTTATTAAGAAGCAAATGGGTTTGCAAATAATAAAGCTAATGCAACAACTAAACCATAAATAGTTAATGATTCCATAAATGCGAAACTTAATAATAATGCACCACGAATTTTACCTTCTGCTTCAGGTTGTCTAGCAATTCCTTCAACAGCATAACCAGCTGCTGTTCCTTGTCCTATTCCAGGACCAACAGCAGCAAGACCTACAGCTAAACCAGCAGAAACAACAGATGCAGCAGCAACGATCGGATTCATATTATTTCCTCCTAATTTTTATCAATAAAATTATAACAACCAAAAGAATTTTAACAATAAACTTTTTAAAAGTCAAATATCTTAATAACAAGAAAGAATAAATTTTTTGTTGTTATTTTTGTAGATTAACAACTGGAATTCTTAAAAAATAACGTTATTAGTGATACGATAATATAAAAAATATTATTTAATAATAATAAATTTTATTTGCAAAAATAAAATTTACTAGTTTTGCAAATAGACAGAGTAATTCTATTTGCTATTCGTTTGTTCGAATAGCAAAAAAAAAAACTGAAAATTGAGAAATAGTAGTATTGGTATTTTATTAATTAGTTCAATATTAAAATTAGCGGATGACGCGATTCGAACGCGCGACATTGGACTTGGAAGGACCACGCTCTACCAACTGAGCTACATCCGCATAATATTTAAATTTTGTTTTTAATATAATAAAATATTTTTTTTACTTTTTCAAATATACAAATTTTATTTATTTTTATTTATACCTTTTAATTTAAAGTCGAGTTTTAAAAATTATTGATTGATTCTAAAAAATTAGATATTATTTGAAAAAAAGGAGAGATGGCTGAGTGGTCGAAAGCGGCTGATTGCTAATCCGTTGTACATTAGTACCGAGGGTTCGAATCCCTCTCTCTCCGAAAAAAAATAATTAAAAATCGATTTAAATTTACTTCGTTTTTTTTTATTTTAAAAAAATATTTATATTAAGATTATTTTAACATTTTAGTTATGATATAAAATTGAGTTTTTTAATTTAATAAATTAATAAATCTAGAATTTTTTTTCTAAGAATTTAAAATGAAATCTATTAAAAAAGAATAGAATCTAATTTATGGTTTTTTTTACAAAAACCTATTTCCTATTCGCAAAATAGCTTCGCTGAAATATTCTATTTTTGTAAAAAGAATTATTGCAGTAAAACTATTCTATTAAGAGAGTAGTAGATAAAGTACAAATGTAATAATATATATGAATTATTTATGTAGATGTCTGTATCAATAAAAATATTATTACTATTTTTACTAAGAAACTCAATAAAATTTTATTAATTTTTACCCCCAGGGGAATTCGAATCCCCGTTTCCTCCGTGAAAGGGAGATGTCCTTGGCCTCTAGACGATGGGGGCTTAGTTTTTATTTAAATAATACTTTTATTCCTAATTTTTGTCAAGCTTAAAATTTTTAATAAAAAAAAGTTTTAACTATTAAAATAAAAAATAATTTCTTTTAAACGAATAGGAAATTTTATTTGCAAAAGTTTACTGAATTATTTTTGTTAAAGACTCTGTCGTTAAATTTACTATTCTTTTATATGTTAAAAGAATAGTAAATTTAATGGCAGAAAGAGAATCAATGATTTTTTTGCAATTAGAATCAAAGAATTCAATTCTCGGAAAAAAATGAAAAACGCCATAAATCAAATATTTAAAAAATTAATTTTGATTCCATCGTCCCGTCATTTTTAACCAATTTTGAGCTTCAATATAATTAGTAGGTGCTAAACGTATAGCTTCTTTCCAATAATCCGCGGCTTTTTCAAATAATAACTGAGAAATTTCGGATTGACCACTTTCGATAGCTTGTTCACCACGATAATGATAAATAACTGCAATATTATTTAAAGCACTAGGCAAAGAAGGATTTCTTTCTAATGCTTGATAATAATATTCTAAAGCTCGTCCATGTTCCCCATTACTAGTATGAATTAAGCCGATATTATATAAAATATAACTCCTATCATATGCATCTATTTCTAAACGCATAGCTTCATAATAATTTTGTAAAGCTTCAGCATATTCTCCTTCAGCTTGTGCAGACATACCATCTCTATAATATGTAAAAGCTTGTTTTTCTCTTTGTGATGTAGGTAATATTTTTAATAAAATATCAGCTACAACTGTAAATGTTTTATCAATAAAATTGTCGTTCCTTTGTGATCTAGGCATACTTCTAAAATTGTAGAATTTTTATTTTAAAAATATATTAAAATACAAAATCTTTTAAACTACATATAAGTGAAAAGATTAAAAGATGTAATATTAAAACTATTTTTTTAAAATGGCGTAACAAATATTATTAATTTTTCTGAATAATTTCTAAGTATTTACCATTTTTTTTTTATCAATTTATTTTTTATTTACAATATTTCAATACATTTTTTATTAAAAATAAAAAATTTTATTTTATTTACTTGTTTAACTTCTTGATATACTTATCAAATTTTGAAAAGTATTTGTATTATTTTAGAAATACATATGTCTTTTAACTATTTTAACTAATTAATATACTTAATTTACAGAGCTAACGTTATTGTTTTTTGTAAGACAAAAAACAATAACGTTAGTTAAATAAAAATTTAAAAAAGTTATAAAAGTATTTCACTGAAATAAACTATAATAAAAGCATTTGGAGACGCGTCAAAATACAAAAACTTATTTTTGATAGAGATTTTGTCATTGAAAGAATAAATTAATTTAAAAAAAATCAGATATAGAATAAAGAAGAAGAATCAATTGCAAAAATTTTTGATCAAATTATTTTATAATCCTTCTAAAGAAACTTGTAAGAAATTAGCTAATTCAGAAGCTTGGTTTTCTATTTCTTTCAACGTTAATGGTTTATCTATACCTGTAATAGGAATTTCACGTTTTCCTTTTAATCTTAAATAAATGGTTCTTTGAGAATTTAAACCTTGAGTTAATTCAACTTTTATAGCTTCTATATCTTTCATATTATAACACAAATTAATACGTCGGTTTTTTCCAGGATATCCCCATCGAAATATACGCACTAAACCATCTTTTTTATTGAATTCATTAAAACCTCCTCCGACATTCCAAAAAATAAGAAACCACCAATAAATACTTAGTAATAAACCTAAGCTTCCATAAAAAGACATAAGTAATCCTTGTGGAAAAAAAGAAATATTTTCAGATTTTATTAATGGTAAAAAATGAAAATTTGTGTAACTAGAAATACCTGTTATTAAAAAACCTAAAGAACCAAAAAAAACAACAAAAGACCACCAATAATTAAAAAATCTACGTTCACCTATAATAATATAACGACGTATGGCGTTTTCATTAGTCATTTTAAGTCTCCTTGAATATATTTTATTAATTTTAATATTTTTACATACAGAAATGCAAAAAAAAATTTTTTAACTTAGCTTACTGTAGCAATTTACAATTTTTCTATAATTTTATTCTAATTAATTAAATATTTGAGCAAAGCGATAATGTGAACAAGAGAAACAATATTGGATGACATAATTTATTTTCTATTCACATTATCGCTTTGCTGGTAGAACGGAAAATTCCATCTGCAAAAATCGATTTTAATATTTTTACATAAGAATGAGTTATCGCTACGAATAAATTTCTGCGAATATAAAATTTTGACAAAAAATTATGTAACAGAATTCTTTTGCAATTCTTGCAAAAGAACTCTAAATCCACAGATTTAATCCAATCACAAAATCTTTTTAAAAAATTGCAAATAGAATGACGAATAGTTATTCTTCTCACAAGAAAGTTACATAGTTAGATCGTTTTTTAAATTTTTAAAAAACATTATATATAATATCGAAAAAAAATTTAATATAACATACATAATTTTACATTAGTTATGTAATAACTTAGCATCCTATTAATTCTTTTTATAAAAAGAATTAAATTAACATTAGTTTCTAAAAAAGTTTTTTTATAATAAAATATTATTTTTATTTCGATAAAAAAATAGGGAAATTTTGTTGTTTAATGCCAATTTATATACTATCGTCACTTTTTAATAATGACGATAGTAAGATCTTATAAATTACAAATAATATAATGTAGTATTAAAAAAAATATAAATGAAATATGTCATTAACGTTTATGATATTGAGAAGCTTTTCTTGCTTTTTTTAATCCATATTTTCTACGTTCTTTAGCTCGAGAATCTTGTGTTAGATATCCTTTTACTTTTAATGATTTTTTTATAGAATTATCAAATTGATGGTTAAATTGATATAAAGCTCTTGCAATACCTAATTTTATTGCATCTGCTTGTCCATTTAATCCTCCTCCTTGAACTTTTACAATCGTATCGAAAGAATTTGCTTTTAAGAAATTTTCATTATTCTGTAAAATTTCAAAAGGTGCCTTTACTGTTGATAAATAATTAAGATTATTTTGAAGGTAGATATGAGCAGGTTTTCCATTAATCAAAAATTGACCTGACCCTTGAAAAATATGAATTTGTGCTACGGCCTCTTTTCTTCTGCCTACCGCATTAGCTAAAATATTTTGAACTTGAGTCATAAATTTTTTTTGTAAATTTTTTCCTTGAGGAGTCTTCTATCTAAAAAGTTGTTATCGATTTGTAATAACTTAAAAACTTTAATTTCTATTTTTTATATACAACTAATATAGAAAGAAAAAATAGAATTTTAAAGTTTTTTTATTTTTATTCTTGTATTAAAAGAATGACAAATTGAATTTTAGATTGCTTTTTGGAAAATTTTTTATCTTACTTTTTATTTTTCATATAATAAACGCTTCTTTTTTTACTCATTGAAAAGACAATATAACAAGCTCGTTTTAAAAAACGATCTTATATTTTATTAATTTTCATTTTTTGAGTTCGCTTAACAAACAAATTTCTTTCTAAATTATATAATTTTTTTGGTTACAAAAGAATTACAATTGCAATAGCAAATCGAATATCTTATTTTTTTTGCAAAAAGGATAAATCCTATAATTTTTTTATATCCAATATTATTCTTTTTTAAGATATAATTCCAAACTTTTAATTTTTTCAAAAGATTCTGTCATTTACAAAATAAAGTCTTCCTCCTTTGTTAAATTTTTTTTTTCTAAAATCAAAATTAATAAAATGAAAAAAAAAATGATTTGTTTATATTAATGAATCAAACTAAAAAGATTATTCATTGAATATCTTTGTTTAAAAAAGATGATAGAATATCTTTGTTTAAAAAAGATGATAAAAACTTTACAAAAAAAATTTTATTTTTATCAATATCCAATAGGATATCTAATTTTTGTAAAAAAAACATAGATTCAAAAAGGGAAATAATTAATATTAAAATTATTATTGGAAATATTTAAATTATTCGACATTAATATTAATGTCGAATAATTTAATTTTAAAAAATTATTGCGAAAGTTTTTTTACTTGTTCTAATGCATTAAAACGATCTGTAATAAGAGGTGCTTCTTGACGATCCTCTGTAAAATATTCATTAGGTCTTGGACTACCAAAAACATCATAAGCAAGACCTGTACTTACAAAAAGCCAACCTGCAATAAACAATGCAGGAATTGTTATACTATGAATAACCCAATAACGAATACTTGTTAAAATGTCTGAAAAAGGGCGTTCTACCGGTTTTCCTGCCATAATTTACTCCTTCGTTAATTTAGTAACGACAATTTTTAACAATTTGTGTGCTGAAAACAATTTTATCAAGTTTTTAAAAATAAAAAAAAATATTTTATTATTCTTATTATAGCAAAATATTTTCAAATTGGCAAAATTTATATGGTATTCGAAAAAGAAGATTTGTTAGTTCCCAAACTTATTCGACATTCATATGAATGTCGAATAATCTTAAATTTCTACCTCTAAACGGCTTATAGATTATATAAGCATTTATTCTAATTGCAAAGATAGAAGATCTCAGCGAAGCTATTCAATCAGCTATTCGCAGAATAGCTTCGCTGTACGAATAGCAGATAGATCTATTTTTTGTCAGCATCGCTTTTGTCAGCTAAGCTGACAAAGTTTGTCGGCTAAGCTGACAAACTTTGTCGGCAAAAGCCGACAAAAAAAATAGATGAACGCAGTTATCCCGAACGCAGCTATTCCACTGATTTTTGTAAAAAATCTTTGATTTCTACAAAAAAAATAGATTCTCTTAATGACTAAATAATTGGGAGAATAGTATTATACAAAAAATAATTAATTTATTTTTTTCTGGTTTAAAATTATAAACTTTTTTTATAATTTTACTAGTTTGGGGATAGAGGGACTTGAACCCTCACGATTGAAAAAATCAACGGATTTTCAGTATAAAATTAATTGTGAACTGGACTTTATCTTTATCCTTTTTATTTAGGATAACTCTCGTTAAGTCTCTGCACCTTTCGAAATTTGGAAATATTTAAATTTCGACTAGGCTCAGAATAAAAAAATTTTTATAAATTTTTTTTTTCTGAATTTGAGAGTGAACACTTTCAAAATTACTTTCAAAAGGCCCAATAAAATGCTATTAAGTCCGTTGCGTCTACCATTCCGCCATATCCCCTGATCAGTACTATTTTTTTTAATTTTTGTATGATTAATAATATATATTATATTTTTGTTTTTGTCTATAAAATTAACCGTATAATTAATAAATAATCTAAATTTTCTTTTTCATTAGAAAACAGTTTTTTATTCTTTAACATGGATAGTTAATGATGCTTTTTTTGTAAAAATAACATAAGTTTCTATAATAATACAAGAATAAATAACCATAACTTGAAAAATTATAAAAAATCAATTATTATTACACTCAACCTTTAATAAAAAAAAGGGTTACTAACTCAATGGTAGAGTACTCGGCTTTTAACCGATAAGTTCTGGGTTCGAGTCCCAGGTAACCCAATAAATTTAAATTTTTAATATTCAAAAATTTATTACAAAGTAATATTTTTAAAGTATGTTCTTAGAATTGCCATTAGTTTAACTAATGGCAAATATAAACTCGAAATAAATTATGTATAAGTTCTTTCGTATAATTTTTTTATTATTGAATTGTTATTTTTATGTAAAATTTTAATTTGAACACAATAATAATAATATTCTTTAGCTCATATAGAGAGCTAAAGAATATTATTAAGCTAAAAGCAAAAAAAATGCAAGAATAATCTTTCCATCCTGAAAATGTTTTCTGCTAAAAAAGTTTCAATTTATAAATTTCCTTGACGGAATGATAATAACACTACAACTAATGGACCAGCTGCTACCACAAAAAGTAAAGCACTTAATTGTAATACAATTTCTAAATTCATAAATAAAGTTTCCATTTATTATTTTAAAATAAAAAATCGAAAAGTTACGGCTATTTTTTTATTTTATGCTGAAAAAGCTTCTTTAGCTGCAAACATTACTTCTACTGTAATATTATAAATACCTTCTTGTCTTGCAAATTTTTCAGTATTACGTTTTACCTTACCTCTTACAAAACCTGGAATTTTATTTAATTCTTTTAAACCATCGTCTGACCAAGATAAGTCTACTTCAGTTGAAAGAGATTTTGTGATTACTTCTTTCGTATCGTGACCACCAAAGATAGTTAGTAAATGATCTTCCATTCCTAAAGTAAAAGAATTATAAACTAAATCGGCAATTTGATTTGTACCTTCATAGCCTAAAAACGGACGATAACCTAATGGAAAATTTTGAATATGAACAGGTGCAGAAATCACTCCACATGGAATATCTAATCGTTTTCCAACATGCCGTTCCATTTGTGTGCCAAAAATAGCTGAAGGTTCCATTCTTGCAATCATATCACCTACTTGAGTATGATCGTCTGTTATCAAGATTTGATCACAAAAACCTAAAACTTGTTCTCGAAACCAATCAGCATCATGTTTACAATAAGTTCCTGCACAAGATACATGAATTCCAAATTCTCTTGAAAGAATTTTCGTTATTTGTGCAGCGTGAGTAGCATCTCCAAAAACAACTACTTTTTTTCCAGTTAAATTTTGACAATCAATAGATCTTGAAAACCAAGCGGCTTGAGAAACAAAACGAGTTTGTTGGTTAATATAATTTTTAAAATTAAAATTTTGAATAAAATTTTGAGTTTCCTTTACCATAACATCCTTTGTTTGTTGTTCCTGAGTTATCTTTTTTAAAATTTTTTCTATTTCGTTAATCCAACTTGCTATATCTATTATTCCCATAGGTGTAATTGATATATATGGCATTTTGAATTCTTTTTCTAAATAAACCGCAGTCATTAACCCTACTTCACGATAAGGAACTAAATTAAACCATGCTTCTGGAAGTTTTTTTAAATTCGAAATGGAGCCTCCTTCTGGTATAACTTCATTAACTTCAATTCCTAAATCATTAAGCATACGTTTTAATTCTCTACAATCATGTTGATGATGAAAACCAAGAGTAAAAATTCCTAAAATATTTGCAGAAGGTTTTTGAGTTTTTTTAATATGAAAATTTGGCTGTTTCTTAGCTTTTTCAATATAAAATCTCACTATTTGTTCTAATGTTCTATCAGCTGCTTGAAATTCATTAACACGATAATGATTTACATCAGCTAAAATAACATCAGATTTTGAATCCATAGAAGCACGGTTAACAAAATTTTGTAAATCTTCTTGTAAAATACTAGATGTACATGTCGGAGTTAATACTATTAAATCCGGATGTTCTTCTTTGTCTTTTCTTATAATATTATCTATTACTTTTTCTTGTGATCCTCGAGCTAATACGTGTCGATCTACAATACTCGCAGTAACAGGAGTAAAATCTCTTTCTCTTTCTAACATTGAACGCATAACATTGAAATAATCATCTCCTAAAGGGGCATGCATTATAGCATGTACGTTTTTAAAAGAACTAGCAACTCTTAATGTTCCTATATGTGCGGGACCTGCATACATCCAATAAGCTAATTTCATATTTTTTTTATTTTAAAAATTCTAATCATTTATATATATCATATATGTTTAATATTTAAACGAACAATTGCTTTTTATTTATATGCAAGTATTAATTTAAGTTATTAACAGATTATTTATTTTTGCAAATAGATCAATTGCAAAATTGCTAACAGATTTTGCAAAAACCTTTGATCAAATTATTAATTATATATTGTTATTCTGTTAATAAGATAATTTTTATACCGAATTATCTCTTATTACGATTATTCAAACTTGTTCTATAATTTTTAAATATTATTTTACCAATCTACAATTTTTTTTTTACAAAAAAAACTGTAGATTCTATTTGTAAAAGTATAATATCTTAGCGAAGCTATTCTGCGAATAGCAGAGATATTTGTGCAAAAAAACCATAGATTCAACCTGCTATTCACAGAATAATATTCATTAAATTTTTACAAAAACTTACTATTCCAGTTTTGCAAAAAAAACACTCTATTTAAACCATTTAATATTTTAGATATTATGTAATAAATTTATTTAAATTATAACATAAATATAAATTTTTTTACACCCAAGAGGACTTGAACCTCTAACCACCTGGTTCGAAGCCAGGGACTCTATCCAATTGAGCTATGAGTGTAGAAGAATATTCTATATTCTCTAATTGGCATCGCCGATACAATTTGTTATTGAATCAATCATAATATATATTATATATATAATATATAATATATATATAATATATATAGTATCTATTATATATATAATGATTGATTCAAAAGAATACAAAATAATTGTTGAATTCTATTTGGAAAAATAGAACTATTTTTCCAAAAAAATTGGAAATTTAAATATTGAAGTATTTATTAAAATATTAATATTAGTTGTTCGACTTTAGTTAGATTATCTATATTTATATATACATAAATAATGTAAAAAAAATCGCAAGAAACTTAAAAATAATTATTTTCAATTTTATTTGTGACACTTTTGCTATTCTTGCAAAAAATATATGAATATAATAAATTAGCCATTTTTACAAAATAATTATCTAATTCTATTTACAAAAATATAATATATTAGTTTTGCAAACAAATCATAAATTCCATTTACTGCTAACAGAGTAGCTTAGTTCGTCTAATTTCCATTTTTTGAAAAAAATTTTCTTATTTACTAATTCAGGAAACATTGAGATACAAATAATTTATATCTCAATGTTTCCTGAATTAGTTAAAAATTAAATAAATATCTTAGTCTTCAGAATTTTTATTACTCGATTCTGCTAAATTTTCTGAATTAGAATTAATTTGTGTCATTACTTTTTCTACTGAAGAATCTTTAGGTTTATTTTTTAAAAGATGTTTTGCTAAAAATAAAGATTTACTAGCTTGTTTTAAAACTTTTTTTTTCCAAGCATTTTTTCTAATATTTTTTTTTGATTTTGAAGTTCGTTTTTGTTAACCTAAGACATAAATTCAATTGAAAAGGTCTTGGCTTCTAAACCTTGAAAGATAATTTTCTATCAAAAGGCTTATCTCACTATAATTTTTATTTTTATATGATAGAAAAAATCATATTATTGTACAAGTATTTTTTATTAATTATCTCAATTTTTTAATAATTATTTTTTACTAACTGAAAAAAACCTTGCGGATCAAAAATAGATAATTGAGCAAGACTTTTTCGATTTAACTTAATAAAAGATTTTTGAAGATTACATAAAAATTCATTATATGTTAATCCATATTGTCGAACAGCAGCATTCAATCTTGTAATCCAAAGACGGCGAAAAGTACGTTTTTTTTTTCGTCTATTTTCATAAGAATATATTAAAGATTTCATACTTCTTTGATTTGCTGTTCGAAATAAACTAGACGAAGATCCACGAAAGCCTTTTGAGATCTTTAAAATTTTTTTATGTCTTTTTCTCGCAACATTTCCACGTTTAACTCGAGTCATTTTTATTTACTCCTTGTGTTATTTTCCTGATTATTAAAAAGAATAATAAAAAACATTGTGAATTTGACTAATTATTCTTTAGAATTTGAAATTATCCTTTCTATTACAAGTATCAAATTTTTAGAAGGAATATCTATTTTTTAAAAGGAATATCTATTTTTTAGAAGGAATATCTATTTTTAAAATAAAAATTGATAAAAACCAGGATTTTAGAAGTAGTTTTGCGTTTCGATTTTTTATTGATTTTTTTTATAAAAAATAATAATAGCCTACTACCGGAGTTGAACCGGTAACCTTCGGTTTACAAAACCGATACTCTACCGATTGAGTTAAGCAGGCTTTTTCATAAATTTTTTTATTTCATATTAAATATTATGATAAATTTTTCTATCTGTCAAAGTTTTAAAAATTTATTAGAATCTTTAATATGACAGATAGAGTCTATTGCAAAAATAATATATTCTATTTCAACCATGAAGTTTTATTCTAGTATATAGCAGTATTAATAATTCAAAAATTTTTATGCATTCAATTTATTTTTCGGGACTGACGGGGCTCGAACCCGCAACTTCCGCCGTGACAGGGCGGTGCTCTAACCAATTGAACTACAATCCCTATAAGTTATATGTTATATATTTAACATAAAAACTAGAAATTGTCAATTAATTTATAAATAATTTGAATAAAACTTAAAAATTTTCAAAGAAATTCTATTTGCTATTGTTTTGCTAGAATAGCAAAAAAATTGGAAATTTAGATCAAATTTTTTTATTATAATTTTAAAATAAAACTTTAAAAAGTTTGTAAAATTACTATTGAAATGAATTAATTTGTTATTAATAACAAAAAAATTGGCTATCCTTATTAAATATAAACTTATTATTGTACAATAAATTATTTTTATAATTTGAAATTTTTTTTTGTAAAACATGTAAATATAATTTTTATTATGTTTTTTTTATGGTATAATAAAATACATATGGAAAGGTGGCAGAGCGGTTGATTGCACTGGTTTTGAAAACCAGCGTGGCTGACGAAGTCATCGAGGGTTCGAATCCCTCCCTTTCCGATTCATTTTTTCTTTATTATTCTGATTCAAATTCGAAAACTTTTTTCTTTTCCAAAATTAAGGGTTTATGTAATCTAAATTAATAAAAAAAATTATAGTATTAATACTATTTTTATTATTAGAAATAAAATAAAAAAAAATAATATCGAAAAAAAATAGATTTTCTTATTATTATAAAAATCAAAAAATACAAAAAAAAAACAAAACAATGAAATTTGAAATATTTAATAAGCTTAACTCGTTTTGAGTTTGGAGGGATTCGAACCCCCGACCCCGTGGTTCGTAGCCACGTGCTCTAATCCACTGAGCTACAAACTCTTTTTTTTCTTACTTGTTATTTTAACTTTCTTTATTAAGAAGTTCAATATTTTATGAATATCTTCTAAAATTCTAAAAAATGTGAATTTTAGTATGTTTTTTTTTATCTCGCATTTTAATAAGATTCTATTTGCAAAAACAGAATATCTTAACTTTGTCGGCTAAAGCCAACAAACTGTTTGTTAATTTTATCGGCTAAAGCCAACAAACTGTTTGTTAATTTTGTCGGCTAAAGCCGACAAAGTTAACAAAAACAAGCTATTCTGCGAATATGCAGATAGATTTTTGCAAAAGATTCTGTCTTAGACAGAATAATATACTTTATTTTTATCTTTGTTAGTCGTCTATAAAAAAAGCTCTAGTGAGTTTTGCTCGCTAGAGCTTTTTTATAAATTTAATTCTATCTGCTAGTCTAGTAAAAGAATAGCAAAAAAATTGAAACTTTTATTCATTATAAAAAAACTAAAAAAATTTCAATGAATTAAAATTTTTTATTCATAATAATTGATAGAATATTTTATTAAATGTTCTAATTTATCGAAAACTTACAGATGCTTGCCAAACAAAAGCTAACAGTATAAATAATACTGGAATGATCGGAAGTATGTTTACAATTGGATCAAAAGGAGCATAAGCTTCCGGTAATTTTGCTAAAATAGTAACTATTGATTCCACAAAGGTCCTTCAATTTTTTTCAAAAATTTTATGACAATCAGCGGTTATAGTATTCAAAATTTCGTTTTATTCAAAGAAACAAAAAATTGATTTATTAACACACTAGCTCAACAAAGAGCTTTACTTTTTCATTCTATTAAAAAATTTTAAAGATACATTTGTATTTGTTTATACAATACAAATATAGGTTTGTTTCGTTCTTTCAATTTGTATTTGCTATTGGTTAAAAAAACTTTATTTATTTTTCTATTTACCAAAATGTCAATATAGTCTTGGAGTTCGAAATTGTCTTTAAAAAACTGAATTATTGAATTCTGTGATTATTTTTTAGAGTTTCTAAAGAATTATTCTTTCGAAAATAATATATAAATTTAATAGAAAATTCTGTTTTAATTTAAAAATTATATATAATAACAGAATCAATTTTTTATTTCACAAACGGTAACAGTACTCCTTGGAGATCGTTTCTTTGTCGTTCGTTGTTTGAATAACTCATTGGTAGTTCATTAACTAATGTTATTTCTCGTACGCTGAAATAATCGAAGATTCAATTTGCAAAAATCGAATATTCCAGATTTTTGCAAAAGATTCCGTTATTAACAAAATAAATAACTTTGTTAGGATAACTCCTTCGGCTTTCGTCGTTAGTATTATCAGAGATTTATTAGCTTCGATTATTGATTATATTTTTGCAAATATAATCCAAGAAATATTTCTTGAATAACAGAATGAAAAAAATAAAATCTTAAGAAGCTAATGTTTCCCAACTTACTGTGACATCGTCTAAAAGTAATGAACTATTATAAATTTCTAAGATAATTAATAAAAATACGGCAAATAATACTATAAAAACACCCATTAAAACTGTAGTACCCCAACCAGGTAAAACTTTTCCTGCTTCAGAATTTAATGGTCGTAAAAGTGTTCCTAATGGAGTAGAAATAGCATTATCTTCCAATTTAGCAGTATTAGCTTTAGTTGGTTTTGCTTTAGAAGTTGTTCCTGTGGCCATAATTTGTTCAAATATTTTATAGATTTTTTTTACTTTCTGTAATATCATATATAAGGAGAATAATTTGGGAATAAAATAAAATTATGGATAGTCCTGCTTTTTTCTTTACCTTTTTTTTATGGTTTCTTTTATTAAGTGTAACTGGATATTCTGTTTATATAAGTTTCGGACCACCTTCTAAAAAATTACGAGATCCTTTTGAGGAACACGAAGATTAATATATAAATGAAGAGATAGGTTTTTTAGACAAAATTTCAATATTAGATGCTCTTCGCAGAAGAGCATTGATATTTCCTATGTATTGGGCTTATTCTATTTTTATAAATCGAATACCTCAGCGAAGTTATTTTGCAAATAGCAGATAGATTTGTGCAAAAAAAATCATAGGTTTAGTATATCTGTTTTTTAAAAAATAACACTATTCGTTGATTGATATTATGTATTTAATTAGCAAGAACCAAAAATTATATTTGCAATTAAAAAACTGTATGGTACATAGAATAATTCGTTAGAAGAATTACTTGTCCTTGAAAAAATTCCTCCGTCGTTCTTTTGTCCTCTTATCCTATTTTTTTTATTACTTTGTTTCATATTATAATCATAATAAATATGATTCTATTTGCAAAAAAAGAATGTACGATTTTTTTCTAAAAATCATAGATTTATCAAATTTATTCTAAAATTGGATATAATTGGTTTTGTAAAAAACCAATACAGTTTTTTTAATTATGGTTAAATAACTAAGTACTAGGTTTTTAAAAAGTATATTATTATATCAATGACAGAATCTCTTACGAAAATCTATTAGCTATTCGCAGAATAGCTTCACTGAGATATTCTATTTAGAATCTTGTATCATAGAATTTTTAATTTTTTGCAAATAGAATTTAAATATATGTGATAACTAAAAACTAAATACGAAAATAAGTGTTAGTAATTTTTTACGTTTTTTGTTAGATATCAAATTTATCAGTTATTAAAAATTTTAATTTTTCGAATATGTTGAAAAACAAAAAAGGATGTGATCTAAAAAATTTTTTTAATGTAATAGATTAAAAAATTTTAAAGTTTATTAATGAGTTTTTCTCTTAAAAAATTTTGGAAAGCGAAAAAATAAAAATATCTCGCTTTCCAAAAAAAATAGTGTTTTTTTAGCTTTTTTTGATAAAAAAAGCGACATTAAAAAAACGTTTTTTACTTATAAAAGCTTAGTAAAATGCTTGATTTTTTGTTTAAAGAACCTTATTTAAGCATACGTGGTGGTTCTCTAAAAAAAAAATAGCAAAAAAATATAATACCTAATGTTCCAATTAATAAAAATGTATAAACTAAAGCTTCCATATATGTTTTTTTTTTATTTTTAATGTAATAAAAATCTTTGCAAATTTTTAAGAAGTTATTATAAAAAGGAAAATCTATTCTTTTGCTAGAATAGCAAAAAATTTGGAATATCAAAAACATTGTTTTTGATAAAAAAGCATATCTTATTGATGTTTATAAGATATTTTAAAAATCTTAAAAATAATCATATTTTAAGATTTTACATAATTTTACTTAAAAATTCTTTCGCTTGAAAACTGTCCCAAGCCCAACTTGCCTTTTTATTCACTAATTAGAATTAGTTTTTTTATTTTTACTAAAATTTTATTTGTCCTTTTTGAAAAAAAATTATAAATAAAATTTGCATTTGATATTCTTACAAAAGATCTATTTGCAAAAATAAATTCTGTGGTACACAGAAGAAAGAAATCAGTAAAATTGAAAATGAAAGAAAAAACTTTATCGGAATTAAGGCCAACATAGTTGGCCTTATACCGAATGATATTTAAAAGAGAATTTTCTTATTAATATTTTGACTTTGTACTAATAAGCTACAAAAAATTTTAACCTTAGAAAGCTTCACGTAAACTTGAAGTATCTCCAAGTTTTTTATATTTTCCAAATTCAACTTGATCATTAACATCTTCATCAATACCTGCAAATACGTCTCTAAAAATAGTTCTAGCTCCATGCCAAATATGTCCAAAGAAAAATAACAAAGCAAAACAAACATGACCAAAAGTAAACCAACCTCTAGGACTACTACGGAAAACACCGTCAGATTGAAGAGTTGATCTATCAAATTCAAAAATTTCTCCTAATTGAGATTTACGCGCATATTTTTTTACAGTAGCAGGATCAGTAAATGTTAAACCATTTAATTCACCACCATAAAAAGTAACAGAAACTCCTACTTGTTCAATACTATATTTAGATTCTGCTCTTCGGAACGGTACATCTGCACGAACAACTCCATCTTTATCGATTAAAATAACTGGGAAAGTTTCAAAGAAAGTAGGCATGCGTCGAACATAAAGTTCGCGACCTTCTTGATCTTTAAAAACAGCATGTCCTAACCAACCTACAGCGATACCATCACCACTATTCATTGCACCAGTTCTAAATAATCCACCTTTAGCTGGGTTATTTCCAATATAATCATAAAAAGCAAGTTTTTCAGGGATTTTCGACCAAGCATCAGAAAGAGATTTTCCTTCTGTTAAACTTGTTTGTACTCGTTTTTGAATTTCTTGTTGGAAGAATCCTTGATCCCATTGATAACGAGTAGGACCAAATAATTCAATTGGAGTTGCCGCTGATCCATACCACATAGTCCCTGCAACAACAAAAGCAGCCCAAAATACAGCTGCAATACTACTAGATAATACAGATTCGATACTTCCCATAGAAAGTCCAAAATATAAACGAATTGAAGGTCTTACACAAAGATGGAAAAGACCTGCTAATACACCTAAAATACCTGCGGCGATATGATGAGCTGCAATACCACCTGGATTATAAGGATCAAATCCATCTGCTCCCCAAGAAGGTGCTACTGGTTGAACACTTCCTGTTAATCCATAAGGATCTGATACCCAGATACCAGGTCCAAATACTCCAGTAACATGAAATGCTCCAAATCCAAAACATAGAAGTCCTGCTAGAAAAAGATGAATACCAAAAATTTTTGGTAAATCTAAAGCTGGTTTTCCAGTTCTCGGATCTCTAAATAATTCTAAATCCCAATAAACCCAATGCCAAACTGAAGCCAAAAATAATAAACCAGATAAAACGATATGTGAAGCAGCTACACCTTCATAACTCCAAATTCCAGGATTTGTAGCTGTTTCACCACTAATTGTCCAACCACCCCAAGATTGTGTAATTCCTAAACGTGTCATAAATGGTAATACAAACATTCCTTGACGCCACATAGGATTTAAAACAGGATCAGATGGATCAAATACAGCTATTTCAAATAGTGTCATTGAGCCAGCCCATCCTGCTACTAATGCAGTGTGCATTAAATGCACAGAAATTAATCTACCAGGATCATTAATAACTACTGTATGTACACGGTACCAAGGTAAACCCATGATATTGTTCTATTTAAATTTTTTTACTTTATTTTTTATTATCGGATTATTATTTTAATTATTTCGTTGAACAAAGAATTAACGAAATATGAACGAAATATGGGTTATCCCAATTACACCAGTTATTTCAACGACGTTCTTCTACCAAGAGAAGACTGATGTTTTTTTTAAAGATGCACTATAACATTACTCATTAAAGAGTTTTTCGTTTTTATTTTATATTTTTCAATATTATATTATAAAAATTTATAATCTTAAATAATTAAAATGTCAAGAAAAGAAATTTTTTTTTTCATATTACTAAAATTTCCAATTTTTTTGCTGTTTTTTTGCCGTTCTTGTAAAAGAATTGAAAATTCAAAACAAAATATATTAAATAAAAGAAAAAAAAGATTTTGTTAAAAAAATATTTATTATTCTCCCCAGGTGGGACTTGAACCTACGACCAATCGGTTAACAGCCGATCGCTCTACCACTGAGCTACTGAGGAATTATTTTTTTTATTTTAAATATATTAACAAATCTATTAGGTTTTGTTCATTATGTGAGTTTTCTACTTTTTTTATAAAAATAGCAAATTATATTTTTGCTAATGGAATTTTATTTAATTATTATATATACCACAGAATGTTTAGTCATAACGACAAATAGACTTTTTTATTTTTTAGAAATTATAAAAAATAACTAAATAAAAGTCAAAAATAAATTAAAAAATATACTTAAAGATTTTCTATTTAAAACATATTTATTTTTCCTAAAAAAAATTATAATTTCTGCAGAATAAAATAGAAAACATTTGCTCAAAAGCTCAAAAAATACTTTTCAACGAAGGATAGCCAAGTTATTCGAGTGATCACAGTTATTCCGAATTTTTCTAATGAATCTATGATTTTTTTTACAAAAATCTATTTGCTATTCGTAGAATAGCTTGTTTGTGTCAGCTTGTTTTTGTTAACTTTGTCGGCTTTAGCCGACAAACAGTTTGTCAGCGAAGCTGACAAAAACAAGCTGACAAACAGTTTGTCGTCTTTAGCCGACAAAGTTAACAAACTGGACAAAGTTAAGATATTCTATTTTTACAAATAGAATCTTTTTCTCTATTATTCTCCAAATAACTTTGTTGAATGACGAACAATAAAGAAACGACAAAAAAACGACGCGGAGTTATCCTTTTTATCCTAGTTATCCCAACGAATTATACCAGCCAAAAATAGCTTATAAAAAAATAAAGTATCCTAAAAAGTTAGCGAAATGTTAATGAAGTAAAGCTAGGAAAATGTCAAAATTAAGCTTATTGAAAATTTCTTTTTATATTTGGCATTGAATTTGAAATCATGGACTCGTAAGATATACACATTAGGAGTCCATAATGAAATTGATTAATATTGTCTTTGTTTCAAAATTTTTTTTTAAATTTCTAATAAAAATAAGCGTACAAAAATATTGATATTAAACAAAATTTACATATTTAAATTAATTTAACAACTTTTAATAGACCTAAATAAAAGCCTAATGTCAAAGCGATAGCACCAAACAAAATTCCTATATAACTAGTTACTGTTAACATAAATTTTAAATTTTTTCAATTTATAAAATCACTGTATATTCGAAACAATTTTTTTTTGCAAACAAAATCATAAAATTCTGCTAATCAGTGATAAAAAAAACTACAACCCACTTTTTGATATGTTCATAACGTAATGAAGACGTAATTCTCTTTGCAAAAATACTAATTAATTTATCTTAATTATTAATTGTAATGATATTATATTCTTTTTTTGTAAATAAAAAGATAAAAAAAGGGAAAATCTTTAATACATAAGTAATAAGTAATAAGTAATAAGTATCTAATACGAAATAGAATGCAATAAAAAAGAAAACTCTATCGTTTTTATTATAATTTCTCAATTGTTTTTTCAACTTTTCCAAATTCTAGCTAGTTTTTCAATACAATATGAGTAACTGTTAAGATTAAGATTAAGTTTATCTAATAATCATTATTTACTCGTCGAAAAAAAACAATAAAAACCAACTATAAAATTACTATAAAAATTTTCTTTTAACAATGAATTTTCTAATTTTTTGGCAAGGCAAAATGTAATAATACATTTAAATAACATTGGATCAAAGATTTTTCGCAAATAGATCTCTTTGCGAAAATAGATCTATGCGCAAAAATAGATAATGGATTTTTGCGAATAGATCCTAAGTATACAGTAGTTTTTTTATTTATGATTTTTAATTTTTTGCTATTCTAGTAAAAGAATAGCAAATTGATTTCAATGTAAGTTTAACACTTTGTATTGTATATTTTGTCCTACTGAAAACTGTAGTTATCAAAAAACATTAATAAGCAAGACCCATACTTCGAGTACTTTCAGATCCTAAGTAAACTCGAACACTTAAAAAATCTGTAGGACATGCTGTTTCACATCGTTTACAACCAACACAATCTTCTGTTCTTGGAGCGGATGCCATTTGATTAGCTTTACATCCATCCCATGGAACCATTTCTAAAACATCTAATGGACATGCTCTTACACATTGAGTACAACCGATACAAGTATCATAAATTTTGACAATATGAGACATAATTAATTATATATTTTTATTTTTTTATTATATCAAAAAAAGATTGAGAACTTCATATTATTTTTGAGTTTCAAAAAAGAAACTACAAAAAAAGTCTTTTTATTTCATTTTATCAATACTATTTGCTATTCAGATTGGAAATTGATTTTATATTATTTCATAAAATTTTTACTAAAAAAATTCCAAACAAAATAAATTTATGAAAACAATGACATATTTTATATCCTTGACAATAATCTTTTTAACAATATTTGGAAAAATTTTATTAGTTCATTATTAGAAAATTTTAACATAATAGTTTTTTTATACAAGATTAAAAAATTAATAAAGTTTTTTGCTATTCTTTTTTCTAGAATAGCAAATGGAACAAAATTTAAATATTATTATTTTTTAAAAGGCGAACGACGGGACTTGAACCCGCGAATGATGGAGTCACAATCCATTGCCTTACCACTTGGCTACGCCCGCTATAAATCGTTAATAACTATATATTATTATTTTTTAATTTTGTCAATTACTTATACATATATGTTCCTAGCTTTCATATCATAGAAAAATATTATATGAATATGACTTAGAATTTGCTATTCTTTTGCTAGAATAGCAAATCGACAATTCTTTTAATTATTTAAATATTTATTAATTATATAGTTTTTTGTATGAAAAACACTAGAATTATCTTTGCAAAAACTGAATTAATCTGATTTTTTGTAAAAATCAGATTTTTCAAATAGCAGTTTAGAGATAATGTTTTTATAAAAAAAGATTAGATTATTTCAATTAGCTAATTGAAAAAAAGCTTTGCTATTCTATTCATTAACAAATTTTCAATAAAAAAACAATCCAAGAAATATTGCCAGGAACCAGGATTGAACTGGTGACACAAGGATTTTCAGTCCTCTGCTCTACCACTGAGCTACCCCGGCTTTTAATTTATTATTAATGATATCAAAATTTTTTATTTTTTACAATTAAAATTTTTGAATGAAACATTAAAAGATTTTATATTTAATAATTTTTTTATTTGAAACTAGTAGATAGAACGAAGTATTAGTTATCCGAATATAAGGTTTTTGCAAAAGATCTATTTGTAAAAATAAATGACTGATTTTTGCAAAAAATCTTTGATTATGTAGAAGAACATGAAGTAAATAAACCGAGAAAGGATTTGAATAACTTATATTTTTATTCATGAGTCTAAGTCTACTAGATAGAATCCGACACGAGATATTCTTTTATAGAACCCCGTGTCAGACTAATAACATGTTTGTAATATTTATTTTTTTATATTTTTATTTTTTAAAATAAAAATATAAAATTAATCTAAAGGTCTCATAGATAAAGCAGGTTCCGCTAAACGATCAATACCTTTTTCAAATCCAGCAGCAGCAGCTCTTGCACGACCTGCATGCCATAAGTGTCCAACAAAGAAGAAGAAACCTAAACAGAAGTGTGATGTAGCTAACCAAGTACGAGGTGATACAAAGTTTACTGCATTAATTTCAGTAGCAACTCCACCTACAGAGTTAAGAGAACCTAATGGAGCATGTGTCATATATTCTGCAGCACGACGTTCTTGCCAAGGTTGAATATCATTTTTTAATTTATTTAAATCTAAACCATTTGGTCCTCTTAATGGTTCTAACCATGGACCACGGAAATCCCAGAAACGCATTGTTTCTCCACCAAAAATAATTTCTCCTGTTGGAGAACGCATTAAATATTTACCTAATCCAGTTGGACCTTGTGCTGAGGCTACATTAGCTCCTAAACGTTGGTCACGAACTAAGAACGTAAATGCTTGTGATTGTGATGCTTCTGGACCTGTAGGACCATAAAATTCACTTGGGTAAGCTGTATTATTAAACCAAGACATACAACAAGCAATAAATCCCATAAGAGAAATAGAAGCTAAACTATAAGATAAATAAGCTTCACCAGACCAAACAAAAGCACGACGTGCCCAAGGCCAAGGTGTTGTATAAATATGCCAAATTCCACCTAAGATTTCTAATGTTCCAATCCAAATATGACCACCAATAATATCTTCCATATTATCAACACTTACTATCCAACCATCTCCACCAAATGGAGATTTTAATAAGTATCCAAAAATTACAGAAGCACTAGTAGTAGGATTTGTAATAATACGAACATCTCCACCACCTGGAGCCCATGTATCATATACACCTCCAAAATAAAGAGCTTTCCAAACAAGTAACCAAGCTCCTAAACCTAAAATAATAAGGTGATATCCTAAAATATTAGTCATTTTGTTTTTATCTTTCCATACATAACCAAAGAATGGAAAAGATTCTTCTAAAGTTTCAGGACCAATTAGAGAATGGTATACTCCACCAAATCCAAGAACAGCTGAAGAAATTAAATGTAGAACACCAGAAACAAAATAAGGGAATGTATCTATAACTTCTCCTCCTGGACCTACACCATATCCTAAAACAGCAATATGAGGTAATAAAATTAAACCTTGTTCATACATTGGTTTTTCTGGAACAAAGTGAGCTACTTCAAATAAATTCATAGCACCGGCCCAAAAAACGATTAATCCTGCATGAGCTACGTGCGCACCTAATAGTTTACCAGATAAATTGATTAAACGAGCATTTCCTGCCCACCAAGCAAAACCAGTAGACTCTTGATCACGCCCACCAATTGTTAATGTTCCATTAAAGAGCGTTTCCACGGGATAATACCTCCTCAGGGAATAAAAAAATGTTAAAGTCAATTCCGCGTGACTATCTAGGAAATCTTTATTTTCTGTATGAAAATTTTAAGAACTCATGATGGTAAGACAATATTTACAAAGAGATTCGATTTGCAAAAAGAGCATATATAATTTTTGCAAAAGATTCTGTCATGGACAGAATACTAGATTCCTTGTCGTTCTCTTATAGGTCAAATTTCATTGAGTTGATCTATTTTTTGTCTGCATTTGCAGACAAAGTTTGTTGGCTTCGCCAACAAAAAAATAGATGTAGATTTTGCAAAAAATCTTTGATCAAAGATTTTTTGCAAAACCTTCGATCTCGATTCTATAGAGAACGAAGATAACAAAATACCAATTTTATAAATTCTTTTCAATAGATTGCTATAACAATAAAAAAATTGTTTCACAATTTTTTTAAATGGCTTGACGCTTTTTCGAAAAGTATTTAAACGAGTTTACTAGTTATACATAGTTAATTTTTTTTTTTTCAAAAAAATTAGACAAAATTTCATCATAACGAAATACAATATGATACAAAGTATTTCAATATATTTGAAAACCTAGAATATTTTTATAACAAAGTTTCTATATATATATAGGATTTTTAAATATTTTATTTATAAATAAAATTATAAAAAAGCACTTATTTTTCATTTTTTTATTACTATTTCAATTTTTTTTTGTTTCAAAAGATTTTTAGATTGCTTTAAAAAAAAAGCAAACCCTTAGAATAATTCTTTCGGGTTATTGATATAACCATTTGTATTAATGGTTATTTTCTTAGAATTTGTAGTTTTGCAAAAAAGACTAAATTCATATTATAAAGATTATAATTATTTCGATTATCGAATATTTAATGAAATAAGTTTATTTCCTTATTTCTAATTTATTGACGAATACAAACTATGTTCGTATTCGTCAATAAATTAAAATAAAATATGAAATTAGTAAAGTCTCAAATTAAATTCTTTTTTACGATATATATTATAGAGCGTTACCACGAGGAAGTACTTCTTCAGGGAAAACTAATCTTTCATGTGGTTGATCTTGCGCAGCCATCCAAGCACGAATACCTTCATTTAAAAGAATATTTTTTGTATAAAAAGTTTCAAATTCAGGATCTTCAGCAGCACGAATTTCTTGTGAAACGAAATCATAAGCACGTAAATTTAATGCTAGACCAACAACACCAATAGCAGACATCCAAAGTCCTGTTACAGGAACGAATAGCATAAAGAAATGAAGCCAACGTTTATTTGAAAAAGCTACTCCAAAGATTTGTGACCAGAAACGGTTAGCAGTAACCATTGAATAAGTTTCTTCAGCCTGAGTTGGGTTAAATGCACGGAAAGTATTGGCACCATCACCATCTTCAAATAGAGTGTTTTCTACAGTTGCACCATGAATAGCACAAAGTAGAGCTGCACCTAATACACCTGCTACACCCATCATATGGAATGGATTTAATGTCCAGTTATGGAATCCTTGGAAAAATAAGATAAAACGGAAAATAGCTGCAACACCAAAACTTGGAGCAAAAAACCAACCAGATTGACCTAATGGATAAATTAAAAATACAGAAACGAAAACTGCAATTGGAGCAGAAAACGCAATAGCGTTATATGGACGTAAATTAACTGAACGTGCAATTTCGAATTGACGTAACATAAAACCAATTAATGCAAATGCACCGTGTAATGCTACAAATGCCCATAATCCACCTAATTGACACCATCTTGTAAAATCACCTTGAGCTTCAGGTCCCCATAAAAACAGAAGAGAATGACCTAAACTATTTGCAGGAGTAGATACTGCTGCAGTTAAGAAATTACAACCTTCTAAATAAGAAGTAGCTAATCCATGAGTGTACCATGATGTTACAAAAGTAGTCCCCGTAAACCAACCACCAAGAGCCATATAAGCACAAGGTAAAAGTAAAAGACCAGACCAACCTATAAAAACAAAACGATCTTGGCGTAACCAGTCATCAGCGTCATCAAACCAAGTACGTTTTTCTTGATAAGTACCAATCGCTATAGTCATAGCGTGCATCTCCAGGATATTTTCTACAGTTCATCATTACGTCAAAATAAATAATAAAAAAACCACTCTTTTTTTCAAATAATAAATTATATAATAAGGTCTTTTCTTTATCGAATAATGTCTTATTCGATAAAGAAAATGGACGATGAGATTTTTGTAAAAAAATGTTAGATTTTATTTGCAATTATTTTACTAAAATTGCAAATTTAAATAAAAATTTTTTAATGTAAATATTTTATAAAAAATAATTTTATTTGTCAATAAAATTATTATTGGAACGAAGTTATCCCAACGAAGGATGGGTTATTCCAACAAAGTTATCCCAATTATCTCAAAGAATGTAATTCTGCGAAGATCTATTTGCAAAAAATCTTCGATCTAGTTTTTGTCTGCTTTTTTGTCTGCTTCAGCAGACAAACTTTGTCGGCAAAGCCGACAAAAGACAAAGTTTGTTGGCTTCGCCAACAAAAAAATAGATGTAGATTTTGCAAAAAATCTTTGATCCATGATTTTTTGCAAAAATAAAGTATCTATTTTTGCAAATAGATTCTAAAAGATTCTCTTTTAACTTTGTCGGCGAAAGCTGACAAAAACAAGCTATTCTGAGAAGAGCACATAGAAAAATGTTATTATGGTAATTTTAATAAATGATCAATTTGTTTTAATAGTCCTTTTGAGTTCAATCTAAATAAACCGATGTCTAAACATAAAGCTTGAAGTTCGCAAATTAAAACTTTAAAAGATTCAGGGGTACCTATTGAAATATCTTTGTGAAGTAAAATATTTGACCATAAAGTCATTCTTCCAGTAATATCATCTGATTTAAGTGTTAACATTTCTAGTAATATAAAAGCAGCACCGTATGCTTCTAATGCCCAAACCTCCATTTCTCCGAGTCTTTGACCACCTTGTTTCGAACGACCTTTTAAAGGTTGTTGTGTTACTAAGGAATAAGGTCCAATTGATCTAGAATGAATTTTATCGTCCACTAAATGAACTAATTTTAATATATAAGCATAACCAACGGTTATTGCTTGATCAAAACAATCTCCAGTACGACCATCAAATATAAAAAGTTTTCCAGGATAATTAGGATTAAATAACCAATTTTGTCCTGTTTTCTTTTTTGCTTCATAAAGTTTTGAATAGACTAAACTTCTTGATGCTTCTGCACCATAACTCTCATCAAAAGGAAAAATTTTATAACGTTCTCCAAGATATTTCCCTGCTAATCCTAATAAACATTCATAAATTTGTCCTACATTCATTCGAGAAGGTACACCCAAAGGGTTTAATACCATATCCACTGGAGTTCCATCAGGAAGATATGGCATATCATATCGTGGTAATATACGAGATATAATTCCCTTATTGCCATGACGTCCTGCAACTTTATCCCCTACCTGAATTCTTCTTTTTTCTGCTAAATAAACGTTTATACATTGTAAATTAGGAACTTTAGGATTTTTTTTTTTATCGTGTATTTTTAAGTATTGAATATCAATCACTCGTGCTTTTAATCCTTTAGGAACACGTAAAGAACTATCTTTAACAGGTTGAAATTCTTTTTCTAAAATTGTATACAAAAGTTTTTGATAAGAAGATTGAAATTTTGTTTCTAAAGGAGTAACTTTTCCAACTAAAACATCTCCTTCTTGAACCCAACATCCTTTTTTTATAATTCCTTTATGATCTAATTTATTTGCATTTGATTGACTTAAATGAGGAATGTTTTTAGTAATTTGTTCAAAACCGAATTTTGTTTCACGAATTTCTAAATCGTACTTTTCGATATGAATAGATGTATAAAGATCGTCAAAAACAAGTCTTTCATTTATTAAAATGGCATCTTCATAATTATAACCTTCCCATGGCATATATGCTATTAAAATATTTTGACCTAAAGATAATTCTCCTCCTATACTAGAAGAACAATCAGCTAACAGATCTCCTGGCTGAACCCAATCTCCTTCTTTAACTGAAGGACGGTTGATAAGAAAAGTATCTTGATTAGATCTATGAAAACTAGATAAATGATATTCTAGTCTATTCGACGAATTAAAAATATCTGATGAATTTGAATCATCCCAATTAATTAATTTTTTCATAATAATCTTTTATTACAAGGCATGCTTTGCTTGCTCCTGAAATTTTTATTCAATATTTTATAGTGAATAATAAACACTGTTTTCATTGATTCATTTTGCAAAAATGAAATATAAGATTTTTGCAAAAAAAGCTTATATACATTTGATAATTTTTGATTCCAATTTTTTGCTATTCTAGCAAAAGAATAGCAAATAGATTCAATCATAATTATCTTATTCTGTTTGCTATTCACAGAATCACCTAAGAATAATTTCACTTGTTTTTGGCTTTTTTTTAGAAAAAAGGAAAGAATGTTTTTTTCTATTCATAATTATTTACTGTTTTAAAGTATGCATAATAATTTTTTCTCCACTTACGTATACAATATACCCACTATTTTTAGCTTGGATTGAATGTCCGGAATCACTAACTGTTCGTGCTTCTAATCCTGTTCCAACAATAGGTCTGTCTGGTCTTAACAAAGGTACTGCTTGTCGTTGCATATTTGATCCCATCAATGCTCGATTTGCATCATCATGTTCTAAAAATGGAATAAGTGATGTTGCTATTGAAATCATTTGAGTTGACGATATTCCAATATATTCAATTTGTTCACGATAATTTTTTTTAAAATTTGATCCTATTCGAAATGGAATTCTTTGTTTAGGTAATAATCTATTAGCTGATAAAGGTAAGTCTGCAGCAGCTACGTTGACATTTTCTTCTTTATCTGCAGTTAAGAAAAATAAACCAGCATCTTTTTGTACTTGTCCTAAATACATTTTATAAAACGGTGTTTCAATTAAACCTTCATTATTAACTCTAGCATATGTTGTTATTGAATTGACTAACCCTGTGTTTTTTCCTTCAGGTGTTTCGATAGGACAAATTCTTCCGTAATGGGTTGTATGAATTCCTCTTATGGCAAGAGTAGCTGTATCTCTAGTGACACCACCAGGTCCTAAAGAACTTAAACGACGTTTATGAGTAATTTCTGCTAATGGATTTATTTGATCCATAAACTGTGATAAAGGACTTGTTCCGAAAAATTCTTTCAGTGCTCCATTTAAAGGTTTTGTATTGATTAATTTGGTTATAGAAAAAAAAGATATTCCTTTTTTAGTACGATTTAACTTTTTTGTTCTTTTATTTAATTTTTCTCTTATAAATTTCTCTAAACGAATAAGACCAATTCCAAATTGTATTTGTATTAATTCTCCGGAAGTTCGAACACGTCTATTTTTTAAATGATCAATATCATCAACATCTTTTAATCCTTTTTCTAATTTTAAAAGATAATCAGTTGCTGCTAAAAGATCTTTTGGTGTTAAAGTAAATTGTTTTAAAGAGATAGATAATCCTAATTTTTTATTAAAACAAATTCTTCCTTGATTACCTAAATCATAAGTTCGAGGATTCATAAATTTTCTAAATATCCATTGCCTACCTAATTCGGAAGTTATCTTTAAATCTGGATTTTTTTTTGAGTAAATAGTTAATGCTATTTGTTTCCATGCTTGTAAGGGATTTTTCACATAAGGATAATCTTGAAATTTTTCTGTTTTTGAGAAATCGAAACTTTCTAATAAACGTTTTGAATCAAAAACAGATTTCAAAATAATACGTTCAGATAAACCCATAGCCATTAAAATCCACCACAAAGGCATTTTTGGGCTTTTTTTCATTCGCGCCCAAATAATTTTTTCTTTGTCTATTTCTATCCTTAACCATGTTCCTCTCATACATATTAAATCTGCATAATATCTATGATAACTTTGATCTGGTTTGTTATTCCATTTATCGGAAAAAATTTCATAAACTCTTCCATGATAATAGATACCTGGACTTCTGATGATTTGATTAATAATGATTCGTGCTGCTCCATTAATCAAAAAATGACCTCGTTTTGTCATTAATGGAAGATGTCCCAAAAGTACCCATTTAAATTTTATGGTTTTTGTTTTTTTATTTGTTAATTGCACTGGAATATAAAATCTAGATGAGTAGCTTTTAGAATAAATAATAGCATCACGTAGACTTAATTTTGGAAAACTTAATTTATAAAATTCGGGATAAAAAAATATTTCTAATTCTTTTTTTCGATTATTAATCGGATTTCTTTTTGAAAATTCTTCTTTAATTCCTTTTTGTAATAATCTAAAAAAACTTTTTCTTTGGATTTCTAAAAAATCTGAAATAAGATAATGTGAAGAAAGCATGTATTATAAAAATTATTTATATATAAACGATTATCGTTTATATATATATAAAACGATGAATAGTTTTTCTTTTTAAAAAATAGCATTTCGACCTTTATGGAAAAATTAAACGAGTTAATAAAATATTTTATTGAATATTTGCAATGATTGTTTATTTAAATAATAAACGAATTTAATAACAGTGTAAAACCTAGCAAAATTCTAAATAGAAGAAAGACTATTTAAAATAATTAGAAACAAAGTTTTAAAATATTAAGTTTTTTTAATGTTTTATGAATTTCTAATTTTTTTGCAAAAATGATAAATTCTATTTTTACAAATAGAATTTCCAAGTTTTTTGCTATTCTAGCAAAAAAATAGCAAATAGAATTTTAGTATACTGTTACTAAATAATACATAGAAATCAATTTTAGAAACTTATTTAATAATGAAAATTTTGATTAGATAACATCTTTTCTAATCTATTTGCAAAAATAGATACTTTATTTTTGCAAATAGATCAAATTTAGAAAATCGATAGCTAGTTGTATCAAAAAATTTATTCTTAATTCATAAAAAAAAATATATAAAGAGAGAGATATTACTCTTTTTTTGTCTATTTCAAAAAATTTTTAGTTAAAAACATTCAAAAAATTTCATTTTTCAATTGAATTTTGCTATTCTTTTCCTCATTTTTTGCAAGAATTGTAAATAAAATTTTAGATGAAAACTTCTTTTATAAATAATTTCGATTATTTTCTTTTTTATTTCTTAGAAGAAATCTATGGTTTTTTTGCAAAAATATATTCGCTATTCGCAGAATAATTTCGCTCAGATATTATAGTTTTACAAATTGAAGAATAATTTTTATATAATAAAATACTAGAAAAAATGTAAAATTTAAAAATTTTTTTGTTTCATCTGAAATTATTATGTCGTGAATCTCAAATAAATTGAAACAAATTAATAAAAAAACTATGTTTTATAAAACATAAGTAATTTTCAAATTAAAAAACAAAAACTTTAATTGAGACTAAATTTGAATTAAAAAGAAGTTTATTTTTTTAACTTTTTTGTTATAGTTTAATAATTCTTCGATTTTTTATGTATATGGCACATACTCTATAATTAAAAATGTTTTGTATCTTTTCTATTTTATATTAAAAAAATTATTTATTTTTATTTAAAAAAATTATTATTACTCTCTGTTTTTTAAGATAGTTAGAAAAATATCTCGACCTTTTGACATAAAAAATAGATCAAAAAATTTTACAATAAAATAAATATATCATTTCTAATATTATATTTTCTAAATGTATTTGATGAAATGAATCTCTCCTTTTTTTTCAATAATTACAAATAAAATTTTCAAAAAATAAATGTTTTTATTCTATATTTTCTTTTTTTTTTATATAGTATAATTAAAAATAAATAATAAATAATAATTTTTAAAAATTGCAAGAAATCAAGTTTTACGTAAAGTTTATGTCAAAAAAAAATTCAAATCTTTCATTATTTTATTAAATTTCAGACATATTATTATTGAATTTTTCTAGTTTTTTTAAATATATTGGCTAGTCTTTTAAAAGACTAGCCAATATACTCTTTCAATAACCATATCGTTTGCAAAAATAGGAAATTCTATTTTTACAAATAGAATTTCCTACGTTTCAAAAAAATCTTTTTTTACTTAACATTGGAATTTTTTTTTATTTTAGTATTTTTGCATTTAGAATCTTTGAGCGAAAATATTCGAAACATAGCAAATTGTCTTTGCGACTTACAGGCTTTGAAGAATAAAAAAAAATTATAAGAAAACCATCTACTATACTAAAAAAGTATAACAAAATTAAGTTAAGTAAAGACATTTTAACAATCTAATCTTTTTTTGCAAAAACCAGCTAGTCTAGTTTTGTAAATAGAATTAAAATTTTTCCGTAATAATATTTGAAAAAATAATATAGGTTAGTAATTTTTTTTATTATATTTGTATTCTTATATTTTATTTCTAAAAATATATCTTCTATTTTTGTAAATAAAATACTTGATTATTTTTGCAAAAAAATAATAAATTAAAAAAGACGAGTCTTTTGTTTACAAAAGAAATACCATAACAAATTGTACATAAAAAAATTATAAATCCACCTTAAAATGGTTCGCCAAAGGCGATAATACATCACAAGATGTAGTCATGGTTTTGAAAAAGATCAACTACAAAATTGATAACAGATTTTGCAAAAATCTTTTATTCTGTCAATGACAGAATTTGTTGAAAAAATCAGTCATCTATTTTTGCAAATAGATCAATTGCAAAATTGATAACAGATTTTGCAAAAATCTTTGATCAATTTTAATAAATAATAAAAATGTTTATAAAAAAAGTTGATAAACATTCCATCTTATTCTAAAAATACAAAATTTTTAAGCAATTATGACAACAAAAAGATCTGCAGAAGTAATAACATATCCTATTTTTACAGTTCGCTGGTTAGCAATTCATGCATTAGGTATCCCTACTATCTTTTTTTTAGGATCTATTACTGCTATGCAATTTATTCAACGTTAATTTTTTTATTTAAGAAATATCTTTATTGATATTTAAATTATTAAATATTGAACAATAAATAAAAAAAGAACGCAAAAAAGTTAGCGTCAAAAACGCAAGGAATTACAAATAATTCGTAAAATTAATTATTCATACCATCTATTTAAATTATTGAAATTGAAAAAACATTAGAAGTTAATAATTTTGTATATAAAAAAATTGAACTTTTTGTTTTTTAGTAAAGCAATGTTTTTTGGCTGAATTTCAAATTCTTTTGCAATAATGCAAACAGAGTTTTCAAAAAATTTTTAAGAAATTTAGACCTTTTAACAAATTATTTTTAAACATGGCTAGACCAAATCCAAATAAACAAGTTGTAGAATTAAATCGTACAAGCTTATATTGGGGACTTTTACTTATTTTCGTATTAGCTGTTTTATTCTCTAGTTATATTTTCAATTAATATTGAAAATATTCTAATGAAATACAAGTATTTCATTAATAAAATGAAAATTTTTATTTGCTATAGTCAATTCTTTGGCTGGCAAAATAATGGTATTGTGTGATTCTATTTTTGCAAAAATAGAATCACACAATACCATTAAAAAGAAAAATAAAAACTTTTATTTTAATATTTTATAAATATATAAATAGAATTTCCAATTTGGAAATTCTCTTTGCAAAAAGGATGGTAGCTTCGCTCATACCAACGAAGTTATTCCAATTGTATTTGCAAAACTACGATTAGCTATTTTTCTGAAAAAATTTATTCTTCTATTCGAATAGAAGAATAAATTTTAACTATGCTAGCGAATCTATTCTGTGTAGAACAGATATATTGTGCTCGTGTTAGTTAAATAAATAAAGCGAATGAAATGAAATTATTTAATGAATTTACAAATAGTCAATAGTATGAATTATAATTTTAAAGTACTTTGTTTTTATATTATTATATAAGAGTTTCTTTTAAACTTTTCAATATAGAAGTATGAAGAAATAAAGTAAAATAAAAAATATTACATATAAGTTAATAAAATAAAAAAGACATTATTTTTATGATTGAAGTGAGACCCTTTTTAGTGAAATTACACTATAAAAAAAATAATAAAATAAATTTATCTATATTATAATAATTTTTATGTTCCTGAAAGACATAATTTGAGATAAATGGTATATGGATAAAAATATTTTATTCTGTCAATGACAGAATCTGTTGCAAAAATCTAATATTTAAACTGCTATTCTGCTATTAGCAGAATAACATTCGTTCAATTTTTGCAAATAGAATTATCTTTAGTTTTGTAAAATAAAAGAAAGAATTAAAAAATTTTTCAAAATTAAAGAGAGTTAATGATTAAAATTACGAATACATTTGAATAATTTTTAACAATAAAATGTTTATTAAAAAAAATATTTGTATGGTAGAACCTTTATTATCTGGAATTGTTTTAGGATTAGTTCCTGTAACTATAGCAGGTTTATTTGTAACTGCTTATTTGCAATACCGTCGTGGAGATCAAGCTTCATGGTAAAATAAAAGAAAATAAGAAGATGAAATTTATTTAACTCACATTTAACTGCGAAACAATACTATTTGCAGTTAAATGTGAGTCAGATAAATTTCACATAGAAGTGGAATAAAAAAAAGTTGCTTTTTAATATAATTTATTTTTCTTTATAAAATTTTTATAAATTCAAGATTTATTCATACACTAAAAAAAAGAGAGCTTTTTTATAAAAAAAAAGTTCAAAAAGGTTATTAATAACCTTTTTATATAAATTACTTTTATTTATGGGACAAAAAATTCATCCTTTAGGATTTCGTGTTGGTATAACTAAAAAACACCAATCTCAGTGGTTTGCAAGATTTCAACAATATCAATATGCACGTACAATTTTAGAAGATCGATTAATTAGAAAAACAGTATCAAAAATTTTTCCACAAACTTTGGATCAAATGTTTAAAAATGTAAAAACAAAAAAGCAAAAAGCTCCAATTTTACCAAAAATTACTCATATCAAAATAGAAAGAGGTTTAATTCCTTATGAAATAGCTATTCAAATTCATGCTGGAAATTGTGAATTAATGAAATCCTCTTTAGATTATTTGCAACTTCAAAAAAATCTTCTTGCGAATTTTCAAAAAACTCGATCGTTTTTATTAGATTTAAAAATGAAAGTTCAAGATTCTTTAGAAACAACGTCAAACGAGGATTCAAAAATTGTTCATCCACTTCAAACTAAAATTAAAAGAAACCTAAAAAAACAGCGAATAACACAACGACGAATTCGAAAAAGAAAAAAAATTTTAGAAAGTTATTCACAACGTTTATCTCAAAAAATTTTATTAATAAAAAATGGTGAACGATTTTTAAGAAAAGCTCGAAAACTATCTTTTAGTAATTCAAAAACCGCTCAAAAAGGTTTAGTAACGTCAAATTTCGGACCATCTTCGAAAAAATTTAATCCTGTTCAAGAAAAATTTTCAAAATTTCAATTAAAAAATAAAAACTCTTCTAAATTTTCAACATATTTAACTAAATTAGAAAATAAACGTCATAATGATTCATTAAATGATAATTTTTCTAAAGCAATATATTCAAAAAATTCTAAAGTGCATAAAAACTTTCTAGGAAGTTTTATAAAAACTATGAAACTAAAATTTTTAAAACATTTAAAAATGCATTTTAAACATTGGGAAACTTATCTAAAATTACATCGAGAAAAACAAATTCAGCAATATGGAAAACTTCGTTTTGCTCCAGTTGGTTATAATAAAAAATGGAGTTTAAAAAAACTTTCAAAATTAAAAAAATATCCTGTTTCTAATTTAAAAACATTAATGAATTTTTTACAAAAATTTGCATTAGAAAAAATGTCAATTTTACGTCGTGAATTTCTAGTTGTAGGAACTTTAAGTAAATCAAAGTCTTTTTCTTATTATCAATTAATTACTTTTATTAAAAATTTAAAAATTTTATTAAAAAAATTAATCAAAGAACAAAAATTAAAACGATTTTTATTGAAACAACAATTACAACAAAAAACATCGAATTTGAAAAATAAAAACTTTGAAAAAGCACATAAAAAAATAAAAAGTCTTGTAGAAAAAGCTATTAGTAAAAAAGTTAAACATATTGATGATGAATATCGTAAAGTTAAATTATTAACATATTTAGAAAATGTTGTTCAAAAACATCGACATGAAAATATTTATTTTTATTTATCTACTATAAAAAATTCTCAGCAATATTTAAAAAATATTCACTATTTTACAAAACAAAACGCACCTTTTATATTAGGAATAAATCTTCAATCATCTAACAACACATCTTTGATTACTAAAGATCAATTAAAAAACCGTATAAAATTTTTAATAAAAAAAATTCATAAAAAATCCGATTTTGAAAAAGAATTATCAGATCTTTTTTTCGAACAAATTCAAAAACAAACAAAAATGTGTTATGATAATATTCAATTAATTCCGAAAATTTCTTTAAAATTTTATTCTGTTAAAAATGAAGATTTTTCTATTAAAGCTACAATAGTTGCTGATTCTATTGTAGATGATCTTGAAAAACGAAAAGCTTTTCGTGGTGTTATTAAAAAAGCGAAAGAAGATTTAATGTTACAGTCTGGAGTAAAAGGAGTAAAAATACAAGTAGGTGGTCGATTAAATGGTGCAGAAATAGCTCGAACAGAATGGGTACGCGCAGGTCGAGTTCCTTTACAAACTTTAAAAGCTAATATTGATTATTGTTACAAAACGGCTAATACTATTTATGGAATTATTGGTGTTAAAGTATGGATTTATAGAGGAAATGTAAAAATAATAAATAGAAAATAAAAAAAATTCCTAAAGTACTCCCTCTTTTTAAGAATTTCTAATTCTTTTGCAAGAATGGCAAATGGAATTTCTAATTTTTTTGCTGTGCTAGCAAAATACTAATTTATTAAATACAAAACCTATTATTATCTCAATGACAGACTTTTTTTTAAAAATCTGATCGAAAATTTTTTGCAAAATCTACATCTATTTTGCAAATAGATCGAAAATTTTTTACAAAATCTACATCTATTTTGCAAATAGATCGAAGATTTTTACAAATAGAAATTAATTGATATTGTTTCAATTTATTGTTCATCTAGATTCTTTTGGCTTTTGGTTAGAAACTTTTCCATAACAACTAAGAAAAGACTCATCCAGAGAGATTCTGATGTATAGTATACACATTTTTTGTTTTTTGTTATACAAAAAACGATATTAAATGAGGACGGGACAATTCAAAAAATGATTAAGATATGAAATAAAAAAATTATGGGTCTCAACATAATAGGTAACACATCAAGTCGGATATAATTGTTAGATTAAGCTTTTTCTTTATCCTATGAAACAAATACCTCCATTTTATTTTATTTAGTTTGTACATTAAAGGTTTTAAAACAACAAAAATGTAATATATTTTAGACATTGGTAAAATATAGATCTACAAAACAGTATGAGTAGATAAAGTATATTTCTAATTTCTTTACTCATACTATTTTTCTAAAATTTCCTAAAAAATTACATTTGCAACTTTAGTATAATTAAAATTAATTTTCTATTTCTCATAAGTTGCTTGGATATTGCTCAAAAAACCGTATATTTATAATGTTTTCTAGTTTTTATTTTACAAAAAACTAGTTGTTTGCCAAAATAGATAATGGATTTTTGCGAAAATCTGCTATTTGCATTTTAATATTTTTTAAACACGACTAAGGGATCTATTTGCAAAAATAGATGACTGATTTTTGCAAAAAGTCGTTGATCAAAAAAATTTATACGATACAGATTGAATGAAAATGTTATATATGTTTGATAAAAAAACTCTACCTATGTTTTATAAAAAAAAACATTTTTTTAATCGATTAGTAATTCCTTCAAAAAAAAAAAAAGATAGTATTCAAATTTATAAATCAATACAAATAAAATATAATCAAAGAACAACACATAATTTGTTTAGACCATTAAGCTCACCAGAAAATTTAATTATAGACAAAGCCCTGCTATCAAAAGATATTTGGTCTGAAAAATTTTGGAATTATTGTTTTGATAAAAATCGATTAAAACTTTTTATTTCATGGTTTTTAGCTAAATTTGGAGAAAATAAAACTCTTAAATTATTAGAAAAATTTAAATATTTAGGTTTTCATTATGCAACAAAAGCTGGTATTTCTTTAAGTATTGATGACTTAAAAATTCCTCCAAAGAAAGATATGTTAATTTTTGAAGCAGAAAAACAAATAATGGAAATTGAAGCTAAATATAAGAAAGGAAGTATTACTGGAGTTGAACAATTTCAGATGTTGATTGATACATGGCATGAAGTTAGTGAAACATTAAAAAAAGAAGTTGTTAATTATTTTGAAATGACTGATTTTTTAAATCCAGTATATATGATGGCTTTTTCAGGAGCTCGCGGTAACCTGTCTCAAGTTCGTCAATTAGCTGGTATGCGGGGTTTAATGTCAGATCCTCAAGGTCGGATTTTAGATTTTCCGATTCAAAGCAATTTTAGAGAAGGATTAACATTAACTGAATATATTATTTCTAGTTATGGAGCTCGTAAAGGAATTGTAGATACAGCATTAAGAACTGCAAATGCAGGCTATCTTACCAGACGTTTAGTAGATGTAGCGCAACATGTTATCATATCTAATTTAAATTGCGGAACAACACGAGGAATTTGGCTAAGTGACATTAAAGAAGGAAATAAAGTAATCTATTCTTTACAAAATCGTCTCTTAGGAAGAATACTAGCTACTAATATTTTTCATGAAAACATTTTAGTAGGAAAAAAAAATCAAGAAATTTCTATAGATTTAGCTATGACATTAAGCAAAATTAAACAAAAAATAGTAGTACGATCTCCTTTAACTTGTGCAACAAAAAAAACTCTTTGTCAGCTTTGTTATGGTTGGGGATTATCTCAAGGTAATATGGTATCCATTGGAGAAGCTGTAGGTATAATAGCTGCTCAATCTATTGGTGAACCTGGAACGCAATTAACAATGAGAACTTTTCATACTGGTGGAGTTTTTTTAGGTGATACTACAGATCAAATAAAAGCACCTTATAATGGAATAATTGAATATCGAAATTCTATTCCAGGAACATTAGTTCGAACTCCTCATGGAAAAATTGTTTTTTTAACTAAAAATAATGGAAAATTTCATGTATATAATGAAGGATTCGAAGGTGAAACCTTCGAAGTCAATGGAGAGCAAAAAAAAATTGATTTAAGTTTTAGAACTTATAAAATTCCTTCTTTTACCCTTTTGTTTTTTAAAAACAAACAAAAAGTTAAAAAAAATCAAATACTAGCTCAATATTCGGCATTATTTCAACAAAAAACACAACGAGATGATTCAGAGCAAGACGTTAGTTCACAAATGGAAGGTGAGGTTTATAATGGACATTTAGATATTATTGAAACTGTTGATGAAATCGTCTTGCATCAACAACAAGAAAAAAATTATGAAAAGATTCGATCAAACGATTTATTTGATAATTCATATATGAATGAAAAAATCCAGGATGATACAGATATATCTTTGGAAGCATTAAACTGGGGTTATTTATGGATTTTATCTGGAAAGATTTATCAGTTACCTATTAGTTCGAAATTTTTCCCTTGTTCTGGTGATTTTATAGGATATAAAAACTGTCTTCATCGAATTCAATGGGTTGTTCCTGAAAAAACTGCTTTAGGATTTTTAAATAATAAGAGTATTTCTTTAAATAAAAATATATTATTTTTCAATATCAAAAAAATTTTATATCATGAATTTGGTTATTTTCTAATTCATCCTGTTAATAAAAATAAAAAAATTTTCTCCTCTTTTTTTCAAAATGCGACAGAACCATCTTTAATAATAAATAGAAAAAAAGATTTTTTATCAAAATTAGTATGTTCTTTTTATTCACCTCTAGAAAAATTTTTTCTTCCTTTTTCATTAAAAGATGCTAATAGCTTTCAAAATTTTAATCAGAAAAATACTTATGATTGGAGTCCAAAATTTATATATTTTCTTACATGGTTACCTTCTAAATTTTATAAAAAAAATACAGGTTTGTTTTATGACATTGCTATATATTCCTATGATACTAAAAATTTTAAAACTAAAAAAAATATCGAAATAATTTCTTATCATTTTCCGACATTGACCTCATTTAGTGTTAATACTAAAAAAAAAAGTAATATAGAAAAGAATTCCATGCTTTTGAAAACTCATAAAAATATTTTTAATAAATTTGTCTTTGAAATTTTCAATTTACAAAATTCTGATTTTGCTTTCCTATCTTTTTTAAAATCCATCAATTCTGTTCTTTTTTATTTTAACAATTCAAAAATTAGTTTTTTCTTATTTCATAATTTTTGTAGTTATTGGCATAAACATATATTAATAAAATTTGCTATGAATCCTAATTTTTGTCGATCTAAAGAACAATTGAAAATGTTACCTGCTCAATTTATTTATACACCAGAAAAATTATTAAAAAATAAGTTTCATAGTCCATTTCTTATAACAAACTCATTAAAAAAGCTATTACCTAATTTATTTTCATTACTTAATAAAAAATTGTTTATCAGTCGAGAAATACAATCAGAACATGTTTTATGGATACCAAAATATTTCTATAAAATTTATAGTATTGAATCTTCTTTTCCATTTCACCATAATTTTGATTTTTTAAAACAATTTCACTTTAAAAAAAAGAGTGTTTTTTCTATGCCTAGTGGTATCACAATCTCGTTTCAGGACAAAAACTCTATTTTTTATAAGTTATTTTTTAAATACGATTTTGAATCTTTTCAACCCTATGATTCATCGGAATATAATAAACAGCTTTATCAATCAAACAATTTATTTATTTTTTCAAAACTAAATAGACAAGGAATCGTGCAACCTTTGGTTTCTAATAAAAAAGAGTGGTTAAAAGTGAATTCTATTTCTAAACAAAAGATTTCTTTTTATTTTTATAAATTATTCAAGTCATCTTTTTCTAAAAAAAAAATAGAAAGCAAAACTTGTCTTTTTTTAAATACACATGAACATAAAAATATCAGTCTTTTTTTAGTAAAACTTCCTCAAAACAACGTTCGGTACGCGGAATGGTATTTAGATTATTTAAGTAGTTTTACAAATCGACAATTATCAAAAAAATTTACTCGAAGATACAATAAATTCATTTCTAAAGGTCAAACATCTATTTTTGCTCATTATACACGTAATAAGAGAATAAAAAATATAATGACATACTTAGTCAATACTATTTTTACGGATAAAAAAACAATACAACATTTTAAAACATTAAGGTCAACTAACAAAAAAAGATTCGTTTCTAATATAAATAAATCTACACGCAAAACTACTTTAAACAACTTTCGACCATATGATTATTGTTCAAAAGATTTGCAAGTATCTAGAGACTCACTAAAATCGATAAATCCTTCTAACTTTTCAACATTCTTTTTCCCATACGGTAATAAAACGCATACTACAAGTGAAATCAACTTTGACATCAATAAAATTTCTACATCATATTTTTATAAATATTCAGATAATGTATTACAAAAAAGAAATCTTAAAAGTCAGAATAAGGGTTCCCTTAAATTAGGTCATGTACGTAATCCGAATAAATTTTTTAAATCTTTTAATAGTTATCCAAATAGAAAAAAAAAGTATATTTTATTGAATATTACTCAATTTTTAATTTTAAAATTATTACAAAAAAATAAAAAACAAAAAATTTCACTTTTTTCTTATGTTTCTAATTATGTAAATTTTCAAAATGATTTATATACAACACCGAAAAAAAAGAATATTCTTATTTCATCTGCCTCAACTTTTCAACCATTTGATATTTTTATAGACAAAACTAATAAAAAAAATAAAGCCATTCGAGATTTATATGCTAGACATTATTCAGATAAAAAAAATTTGCAGAATTTTATGAAATTTTTTGTAAAGCAGAATCAAAACTTTTTTCAAATTAATAATAAGGATCTATTTGCAAAAATAGATAATGAATTTTTGCAAAAAATATCTGGTCAATTAATTATGGATAAAGAGATAAATAAAAAACAGATTTTTTCTAAAACAAAGTTACCTCAAAATTTTTCTCATAATGAATGCAAATTTTTTGCAAAATTAAATAAATATTTATTATATTTTCAAAATAAAAAAAAAAATGTAAATTTTCAACTCAAAAAGGATCGATTTGAAAAGATAAATAATCTAGGAGAAAATGCATTTTCCGCTTCTAGTGAGAACGAATTAAAATTCTCGATGCAATGTAATTATTTTACTAACATAAAAAAAAGGAATATGGTGCAATATATAGAAAATTTATTCCCTGAAGTTGCCAGAGTAAATTTAGATCCTTCTTCTAACTTTAAAAAAGAAGCTAGAAATAAAAACTTAAAAAGTTATTTTTCTTCGTTAAAAGCTTTTTCTAAAGCACCTTTTAGAATATTAAGTATTTTTAAGATAATTATCCAATATTCAAAAAATGGAAAAAGAGGGTTAAAAATAATTTTTACTAATAATGATTTAAATCTTATTAAAAGGAAAAAAAATTATAAAGATTTTCATTCGCTTTCTTCTCATAAGAAAAAAATAAAAAATAGTGAAATTAAATCTATCAATAAAAAAATCAGACCAATTTTCCAAAATAATAAAACTAATTTCCAGAATGCCAATGAATTTAACAATTGTGTTAATGTTTTGATCAATTATCCATGGAATTGGATAAATATTTCGAAATTTTATTTAGATATTTCTTTTAGTTCAACTCGTTGGAGAGAACAAAATCTTTTTTCAGGATTATATTCTTCAGTAAAACAATTACATTCAGTTCCCTTTCGTCCACAATTCAAAAATAAAGTCATTCAGTATTTAAAAAAAAGTGTTTCGCCTATTCTTATTGAAATATTAGAAAAAAAAGAAAACAATAATCTTTTCAATGCTAAAGATAATAATATTTGTTTTAAAAAACAAAATTTATTATCTTCATATTCTCCGGATGACTTATCATCTAGTGAACAAAATCTTAGTGAATCAAACATTATTTTGCAAAAAATGCAAATAGAATCCTCATATAATCGAACTAAATTTCCTAATTTTAAAGCAAATGAAATAAGATATATTTATAAAAATGATAAAAATGTTGCAAATTTCTGGCTGGAAACAAAAAGATTAAAAATTATTCAGAAAAATAATGTGAAAAAACCAAAAGTTCGTCCAACAATTCAATTTCAATCTCTTTTTTTAAATGTTAAAAAATGGAATATCGAAATCCATAATGGATGGTTTTATGTCTCTCAAAATTGGAAAAATTCTTTAAAATACAACAAATTTTTAATTTCTAGTGGACAATTTAATATCGATGATTTATTTTTTCATCAAACTGTTTATTTTGAATTTTTACCTTTATCAGTAGAATTTATAAAGGTTTTTCAAGGTAAAAAACAATTTGTTTATGAAAATATATCTTGGTTAAAAAATTATAACGGACGATTTTTACCTGATACTTTTTTTCAAAAACATCAATATTCTAAAATTTCTGGATTACAAATCGATCAATCAAATATGCATTCAAATTATACTACCGATTTTCAAAAACCGTATAAGAATGCACAGTCTTATTCTTCAAATGTAAATTTTTTGAAATCTTTTTGGTCAACTGAAAATTATATTCCAGTATTAATACAAAAAACAAACGAATATTGTTTAAATAATTCAATTCAATACGAAAACCTTCTAAAACCAACATCAATTTCAAATTTTCAAAAAAATACAAGTTTTTTATTTTTTTGTTTTCATTCTATTTCCTTGAATAAGCAAAAAAAAACATCTCCGAGAATTTCAATTTTTCCATCTCCTCATTTAAATTTTGAAATTTTAAAAAAATTAAAAATAAAAAATTATGAAAAAGGTTCATACCAAAGTGTAATAACACGAAAAAAAATATCAAATCGTTATGTTCCTAATGTTAATAAGGAAAAAAAATTTCGAAAAAAAAATTTAAAAACACAAAGATATCCTTCAAAACTTGTAGTTGCAAAACGAAATTTAGTTTTAATCCATTATATAATTAAATGCTTGAATAAAGATTTTTCCTCTTTTAAATTACCTGCTTTAAGTTTTATTTCTTCTCAAAACGATTTTATCAAGTTGAACTTGATAAAATCTTTTTTTTCAAAAATTTATACATTAAAAAAAGATGTTTCAATTGAACGTTATTTTCTTTTATCCGCATTAGAACAAAAAACGAAGAAAGAAAAAAAAATAAAATCAATTTTTTATGCTCAAAATAAAATTTTTCAAAATATCATAGCTCAAAATATTGTCATTCAAAAATTTCCTTCATTTTTTAATTTACCTTTTTTTAGTTTATCAATTTCTCAGGTTTTGAATTCTCCTTTCATAAATTTTAAAAATACAACGGATATAAATAATGAGACAGAATCTATCTTGTTTGAAACCCATAAAAGTAAAAGAAATTATTTTATGTCTTCAAGAGCTGGTCATTTAACAAATTTTAATAAAAATTCCCTATTTTCTTCTCATCTCAGTTCGGAAAAATTTCAAAAAACAATATATTTATTAACAAATCAAAACCAAATAATAAATGCAAATAACTTTGCATTTACAAATTATTTAAGTTCTTACAGAGGAGAAATATTAAAACAAAATTATTCTAAATGGTATTCTTTTTTAAAACGTGACCGTATTTTATTTTTAACAAATTTAGATCTAATAAGTTTTTATTTAGATTTTGATCCTTTTTCCGTTGCAAAGCTTACTAAAGACGATATTATTAATGCCATCAGATATCAAAATTTCATCGGTTTTTTTAATGGTGATTTTGTTAGGCCAACTACAAAACAATTAAATTCTTTTGTACCGAATGTGGATTCTCAACGGAGTTCTTCTTTTAATAAAATACACTTACCCGAAACTTTTTCTTATAAATTAGAGCATGTAAATAAAGTACTTGCGGAAGCAATTCATAGTTCTAGCTTATTACAAAAACAGCTGCGTTCTACTTATTCACCAAAATTTATAAAAGAATATCTCCAGCCATCTTTTCAAGGTCCGTTTGATTCAAAAAAAATACAAACTAAAAAATTATTAGTTAAATTATTTAACAAAATTTATAAAATCTCTGGATTTCAATTTGGATATCCCCTTCAAAAATCTTTTTTATATGTAGGTCAATTTTTAAACTATGGAGATAAATTATTAGAAAAAAAAGGATTTCATCAAAACGGTCAGATAATTCATGTTAATTTAAATAAATTTACATTAAGAAAAGGACAACAATTTTTTGTATCTACTCAAGGAATTTTTAGAGCTAAAAATGGCGATTTTATTGGAAAAAATATAGCTATTTTAACATTACCTTATCAAAGGTTGAAAACGGGAGATATTATTCAAGGTATTCCAAAAGTCGAACAAATTTTTGAAGCTCGATCAACTTTAGAAGGACGACCATTTCATGAAAGTTTACCTTCATTATTATCTCGTTTATATGTTCGTTATAAATTAAAACTCCCATTTCATCAAGCTGTCAGAGAAAGTGTTTATAAAATTCAACAAATAATAGTTAATGCTATTCAAAAAGTTTATCGTTCACAAGGAGTTAGTATAGCTGATAAACATTTAGAAATTATAGTTCGTCAAATGACTTCAAAAGTTTATATAATTTATGCTAGTCATACGAATTTTTTTCCTGGAGAATTAATTGATTTATATTTGGTAGAGCAAATTAATAAAATATTAGTTAAAAAAATATTTTATAAACCCATTATTTTAGGTATAACGCGTGCTTCTTTAAATTCAACAAGTTTTTTATCTTCTGCTAGTTTTCAACAAGTTTCTAAAACATTAGCAAAAGCTGCTATTTCAAGAAAAAAAGATTTATTAACAGGTATTAAAGAAAATGTTTTATTAGGAAATCTTATGCCTGCAGGAACTGGTTATTTTCGCCTCATTTCTTCGTCAAATTAATTGATGATATAACATTTAAAATGTTGCAAAAAAGTATGTGATATATCGAATAATTACTGAGTGATCTGTTCAAAAGAAATAGATCACTCAGCAATTATTCGATATATAATAATAAATTATATAAAATCGACTTGGATTTTTTAATTTATCAAAACCTATATTTATAAATATCTTTTTTTGCAGGGGCAGGATTCGAACCTGCGACCTTGGGGTTATGAGCCCCACGAGCTACCAGCCTGCTCTACCCTGCGATTTATTTATTAATTATTAATTTTATTCGAAAATTTTTTTTTTCAATATTATATAAAATTCCATTTTTACAAAAAAATTATAAATATATCAAATATAAATTGATTATAATATAATATTGATTCTATTTGCAAAAATAGAATGAACTATTTTTGTAAAAAAATTGGAAATTCATAAGGTTAAAAAAAAGTTTTTTTTAGTATAAATGTAAAATTCGGAACTTTTAAAAAGTTAAAAAGAATAGAAAATCCTAAAATAAAATAAAAAATACAATTTTATTTACGATCGAAGATTTTTTGCAAAATCTACATCTATTTTGCAAATAGATCATTAGCATCTTTATTTTTACGTATATTATTAATAAAATTTGTCATTTTCAATTCGAATAAAAGAATAATAATTTTTTTATGTTATACTTTAAAAAATTATTATTCTTTTCTAAAGTTTGATTATATTATATATATTTTTACCAATTGAATTTTCTATTTTTGAAAAAAAAAAATGCTCTTCAAAAGACTGCTAGTTTTTTTCGAATTATCAAGTAAATTTTCATATTTATTTTATCTACAAAACCTTAGAATAACTTTTTTTATTAAAGTTATGGAATTTTTATATAATATCTATTATATAAAAAAATATTATCCCAAATAGGATAAGCATAAAAAAATTTAACATGGTATCTTTCTGCTATTTAAAAATTTTTATATTAAAAATTTTAAGAAAAGCTGTATGAATTGAAAAATTCATTTACAGTTTTGAATCCAAGTCAATCATTGTCTATTGACTTAGGTTAAGTAACCTATAATTTTATTATTATATATAGAAAAAGTTTTAGATGTTTATTTCTATATTAATTTGAATAAATGTTCATCTCTTAACAGTATAATCTTTTTGTATAATAGAAAAATTTATAAATTTATTATTGTGATTTTTAGATAATTTTGTCAAGAAAAAATTTAATTTTTTTGTTATCAAAGAAATTACCATAATAAATAAAATTTTAGATTATCAAAAAGTAAGGAAAAAGTAAAAAGTAATGGCCTTTTATAATAATAAGGATAGAAAATTTTTTTTCATTTCACCTATTTACTTTAATTACTCAAATACTTTTTTTAAGATGGTTAAAAATCCAATTTTAATTTTTTTTTACAAATTCTGTTAAAAATTTTTTTCTATGACTAGAAAAAACTAGCTCTTAATTATTTCAGAATATATTTTAATTTTTTTAAATAATAAGCAATTAGTCCTAATTTTATTTCAAATATCCATTTGTTTTTCAATTTCAATTTCTAACGGTATCACTTTCGCATTTCATAGTTATAATTGTTATTTCTATTAGTTTTAGGATATAAATATTATTGAAATCTATTTGTTATTCTTTTGCTAGAATAGCAAAAAATTAGAAATAAAAACTAAATTAAATTAAATGCTTTGCGAGGATACTAATCTATTTTTGCAAAAAATCTTTGATCGAAGATTTTTTGTAAAATCTACATCTATTTTGCAAATAGATTAATACAAAAAAAGTTTACCAATCGTTATCTCAATTTGATGCTTTTTATTTTATTTTTTAAATAAAATTTTAGAAAAATATTCTCTCTAAAAACTGGTCTCTCTTAAATATAAGAATTTAAATTGAAAGTTTTTTTTTATACAAAAAATTTATGTTAGCTTCTTCAGAAGAAAAAATACTTTTTGAATGTGAAACAGGAAATTACCATACTTTTTGTCCTATTAGTTGTGTTGCATGGTTATATCAAAAAATTGAAGATAGCTTTTTTCTTGTAATAGGAACTAAAACCTGCGGTTATTTTTTACAAAATGCGTTAGGAGTTATGATATTTGCAGAACCTCGCTATGCTATGGCTGAATTAGAAGAAGGAGATATATCAGCACAATTAAATGATTATAAAGAATTAAAAAGACTATGTATTCAAATAAAACAAGATCGAAATCCTAGTGTGATCATTTGGATAGGTACATGTACAACTGAAATTATAAAAATGGATTTAGAAGGTATGGCACCTCGATTAGAAAATGAATTAGGAATACCTATTGTTGTTGCTAGAGCTAATGGATTAGATTATGCTTTTACTCAAGGAGAAGATACTGTATTAGCAGCTTTAGCACATAGATGCCCTTCAGTCCAAGATCAATTAAATGTTAAAAAAACGTCTTTATCTCAACTTAATTCTTCAAATGAGAAACAAACATTATTGCATGAAAATTCTTTAGTTTTATTTGGATCTTTACCTAGTACAGTAACAACACAATTAAATTTAGAATTAAAAAAACAAGGTATTACCGTTTCAGGCTGGCTTCCTGCACAACGTTATGATGATTTACCTCCATTAGGAGAAAATGTTTATGTTTGCGGTGTCCATCCTTTTTTAAGTAGAACAGCAACAACTCTTATGCGTAGAAAAAGATGTAAATTAATTGGAGCACCTTTTCCTATTGGCCCTGACGGAACGAGAGCATGGATTGAAAAAATATGTTCAGCTTTTAATATTGAACCTAAAGGCTTAGAAGATCGTGAAAAAAATATTTGGAAATCATTAGAACGATATATGCCATTAATTCGTGGAAAATCGGTTTTTTTTATGGGTGATAATCTTCTAGAAATTTCTTTAGCACGATTCTTAATACGCTGTGGAATGATTGTTTATGAAATAGGAATTCCTTATTTAGATAAAAGATATCAAGCAGCAGAATTAGCTTTTCTTGAAAAAACATGTTTAGAAATGGGAGTCCCTATGCCGCGAGTTGTTGAAAAACCAGATAATTATTATCAAATACAAAGAATTCATGAATTACAACCAGATTTAGTTATTAGTGGAATGGCTCAAGCAAACCCTTTAGAAGCTAGAGGTATTAGTACTAAGTGGTCTGTGGAATTTACTTTTGCTCAAATTCATGGATTTACAAATGCTCAAGAAATTTTGGAATTAATAACAAAACCTTTAAGAAGAAACCAAAATTTACAGTTTTTAGAATATAATACTTTAGTAAAAAATAGTTAACAATTATAGAAAAATATAGAAATATATATATTTCTATATTTTTGACATGGAATATCAAAGATTTTTTGCAAAAATCAGTGGGATAGCTGCATTCATCTATTTTTTTTGTCGGCTTTTGCCGACAAAGTTTACAAAAACAAACTGACAAAAACGAAGCTGACAAAAAATAGATCTTTTTTTGTGTTTAACAAAATTGTTTTGACATTAAATTTCTTGAACTTGAAGTTTTGATTATCTCATGATAAAATTTTTCTAATTTTATCTGTTTTTGCAAAAATAGATAATAAATTTTTAGATTGTTAGCATCGCTTAATATGCAAACTTTAAAACAAAATAGAAAAAACAATTGAAGTCTTAAATTTTAAATTATTTTATAACTATTTTTGATATTCAATTCTTAAATACAACAAAAAATAATTTGATTAACGTATTAGTCTGAAAATAACAAATTAGGTAAATTAAAAAATTTTCCTTTTGAAGGATAGAAAATGAGTTTACAAATTTCAATCTTAACACCTGAACGTCCTTTTTGGAATGGACAAGCAGAAGAAATTATTTTACCTACTGAAACTGGGGAAATGGGTGTTCTTAAAAACCATGCTCCTATTATAACAGGTTTAGATGTTGGAGCTATGTTAGTTAGAACTAAAGATCAATGGAATTCTTTTGCTATTATGGGAGGTTTCGCAGTAGTAAAAAATAATTTAGTTACTATTTTAGCTAATGAAGCTGAATCAGCTTCTACAATTGATCCAGAAGATGCTAAAAATGCATTTGAAAACGCAAAAAATAATTTAGAAAATGCTGAAGGAATTAAACAAAAAGTAGAAGCTAATTTCATTTTTAAACGAGCTAAAGCTCGTTTTCAAGTTATAAAAGTAGTAAATAAAATTTCATAAAATATTTGAGTACTAAAAAAGGAATAATTAATTAATTTATAATGAAAATTTTCTTTTCTTATTTTAGCTTTTAGACAAGCATATATATATCTATTTTTAAAATTTTGCTCGTTGTTTTGCTTGTCTAGAAGTTAAAAATAGTTTTCATAAATTTATCTAATTAATAGCTATACATGCTTATAATTTATTTATCCTTTGTACTTATTTTTATAATAAACATTGTTTTATGTTAATAAGAAATTAAAAAAAAATTAATAAATATAACTTCCAGCGTTTTTTATTATAACTAACGTAATAAATATCGACGGGTTAATTGGTCAATTCAATTTTATTGAAGAAAGGCTAGCTTAGCTAGCCTTTCTAAAACTAATGCGAAAAATACCGTTTCGAGGATATGGTATAAATTTTTTTAACTTTGATTTGATTGGTTTACAGCATTTAACACAGCTTGAGGTTTTTTAGCATACATAGCATTATTAACAGCTATTTTATGAAGTTCGTCTTTTTTACGAATTGTTACTCCTGTTTTTTTATATGCTTCTATAATTTCATATTTCAATTTAGATACCATACTTTGTCCGGCTTTTTTTCGACAAACTTCTAATATCCAACATAAGGCAGTAGCTTGTGCTCGATCTGAAGATCTTAAAACTCGAGGAACTAATTGAACAGAACCAGCTCTTCGTCGGGGTTTTACTTCAACTTTTGGTGCAATATTTTCTAAAGCTTTTTCAAATACTTCCACTGGATCTTTTTTAGTTGTTTCGCCTATTTCTTTTAGTGCAGTATAAACTATTCTATAAGCTAAAGATTTTTTCCCACTTTTTAATACTCGATTCACTAACATGGTAACTGAAGTACTTTGATAAACAGAATCTTTTAAAACAATACGTTTTAGATTTAAAGGTCGACGAGGCATAACGGATGAGTTTTTTAAATAAAAATTTTTAGAAGACCAAAAAGGCAAAAAAATACATCTTGAATTCAAAGTTTTTAGCTAACGTCTTAATAATTTTATTAGTCAAAGAAAAATGATATTTTATTTGTTCTACAAAAAATTATATTAAAATTTTGAACTTAAAATTTAAAACTTGTCATTAGTTAAAATATATTACGAAAAAACTTGTCAAAATTATCCTAAGAACGAAAAATTCTTAATTTCTAATAATATTAACTGTCTTCGTTTTTTAGAAACGATCCAAGAAAAACACTAAGAACTAAAAAAAGTAGGCTAAAAAAAACAAAAGGTGATCGGACATTTTCAGAAGAAGAAATTAAGAGAGAATTAGATTGGATCAAATGGTAAGTGATACTGGAAAATCCGCTTCCACCTGAACCTAAGCTATTAGTTCCTGAGGAAGTCGAACTATATTCGCCAGTTGTAGCACTAAGATTTGCATAATTTTGAGAGACTCCACTAATATGACCGTTTGTAAAAGCACCGTCTTCGAAATGTTTTAACACCCTATTGATTCTATCGACGGGTATATCATTTTGCCCGTTTTCCGACCGCAGGCGAATTAATTTTAAATTGTTATGTGTTTTAGAAATATAAGCAAGTCCGTTGTCTTTATGTCGATCATGGCCTATCATAGTCGTGCCGACATCCTCTAATTTCATGCCAGTACTTCGTAGCAAAGTTGTACTATGTTTTTTTTCAGTTATTAAATCTTCTAAACTCGACAGACTTAAATTATTTTGATGATATAACCTTAATCCTTCGAATTTACGTAAATTGTAAACAGCATGATATGAGTGATTATTTTCCATTATATTTGTTTCGTTTTTTTTATTTTTTATTTAATTAATTAATTTCTAATTTGTTTGTCATAATTTCTATTTGTTTGTCAAAAGGATAATTTCTATTTGTTTGTCAAAAGGATAATTTCTAATTTGTTTGTCAAAAGGATAATTTCTAATTTGTTTGTCAAAAGGATAAATGCAACTATAATTTCTAATTCTTTTGCTATTCTAGTAAAAGAATAGCAAATAGAATTTTATTTATTTAAAAAGCAATGTTTAACCTACTGCGATAATACGAGCTAAGAAGAATGACCATGTAGTTGCAATACCACCTAAAAGATAATGAGCAACACCAACAGCACGTCCTTGAGTAATACTTAAAGCTCTAGGTTGAATAGTAGGCGCCACTTTTAATTTTGAATGTGCCCAGATAATTGATTCAATAAGTTCTTGCCAATAACCACGTCCACTGAAAAGGAACATTAAACTAAATGCCCAAACAAAATGAGCACCTAAGAAAATTAATCCATATGCTGATAGAGCAGAACCGTAAGATTGAATAACTTGTGAAGATTGAGCCCAAAGGAAATCACGAAGCCATCCATTAATTGTGTTTGCGCTTTGTGCAAAATTACCGCCAGTAATATGAGAAACTCCAGAAGAACTTACTGTTCCCCATACATCAGATTGCATTTTCCAGCTGAAATGGAAAATAACAATTGATAAAGAATTATACATCCAGAATAATCCTAAGAAAACGTGATCCCATGCTGAAACTTGACAAGTACCACCACGTCCAGGTCCATCACAAGGGAATCGGAAACCTAAATTTGCTTTATCTGGAATAAGTCTTGAACTACGTGCAAATAAAACTCCTTTTAGTAAAATTAAAACTGTTACATGGATTGTAAATGCATGAATGTGGTGAACCAAGAAATCTGCTGTTCCTAAAGAAATTGGCATCATTGCTACTTTTCCACCAACTGCAACTAAATCCCCACCCCATGTTGCACTTGTTGCTGCAAGAGCATTTGGTGCTGTAAGTTGTGGAGCTAAAAAATGTGTTTTTTGAATCCATTGTGCAAAAACTGGTTGTAATTGAATTGCAGTATCAGAGAACATATCTTGTGGTCGTCCTAACGCACTCATTGTATCATTATGAATGTAAAGACCAAAACTATGGAATCCTAAGAAAATACATACCCAATTTAAATGAGAAATAATAGCATCGCGGTGACGAATAACTCGGTCTAAAAGGTTGTTATAGTTATTTGTAGGATCATAATCACGAACCATAAAAATAGCAGCATGAGCTCCAGCTCCTACAATACAGAATCCACCAATCCATGTATGATGTGTAAATAAAGAAAGTTGTGTTCCATAATCAGTTGCTAAATATGGATAAGGAGGCATAGAATACATGTGATGTGCAACGATAATCGATAAAGATCCAAATAAAGCTAGATTAATAGCTAATTGAGCATGCCATGAAGTTGTTAAAATTTCATAAAGTCCAACGTGACCTTCTCCAGTAAATGGACCACGATGAGCTTCTAAAATTTCTTTAATACTATGACCAATACCCCAATTTGTTCTATACATATGACCTGCAACGATAAATAATACAGCTATAGCTACATGATGGTGTGCCGTATCGCTTAACCACAGACCACCTGTTACTGGATTTAAACCTCCTTTGAAAGTTAAAAAATCACTATATTCACTCCATTGAAGCGTAAAGAAAGGTGATAAACCTTTTGCAAAACTTGGATATAAATCAGCCATAAATTGTCTATTAAACATTAAATCATGTGGTAATGGAATTTCTTTTGGATCAACCCCAGCATCAAGAAGTTTATTAATAGGTAAAGAAACATGGATCTGATGTCCTGCCCAACCTAAACTTCCTAATCCTAATAAACCAGCTAAATGGTGATTTAACATTGATTCGACATTTTGGAACCATTCTAATTTTGGAGCAGCTTTATGATAGTGGAACCATCCTGCAAAAAACATAGCTGCTGCCATAACTAAACCACCTATAGCTGTAGCATAAAGTTGAAGTTCGCTAGTTATTCCACTAGCACGCCAAAGTTGGAAAAATCCTGAAGTAATTTGAATACCTTGGAAACCTCCACCTACATCACCATTTAAGATTTCTTGACCAACAATAGGCCAAACAACTTGGGCACTAGGTTTGATATGAGTAGGGTCACTTAACCAAGCCTCATAATTTGAAAAACGCGCTCCATGAAAATACATAATTAGGTAAGATTTGAAAATATTCTCTCCCTTAAAATCCATGCATGCAATTTTCATTGCACACGGCTTTTGCTCGTTTTTTTTTATTAAAAACCTCTCATTTTCTTTTAGAGATATGAACGAAGAAGGAACAAAAGATGAACGAAATAATTATTCTATTTATTTTACGAATAGAAGATAAAAAAATTATTTCAAGAAATCTATGAATTTTTTTTTGCAAAAATAAATCTGCTTTTCGTATAATAGCTTGTTTTTGTTAACTTTGTCGGCTTTAGCCGACAAACAGTTTGTCAGCTTTGTCGGCTAAAGCCGACAAACTGTTTGTCAGCTTCGCTGACAAAAACAAGCTGACAAAAACAAACTGACAAAGTTAAGATATTCGAGTTTTGCAAATAGAATTAGCTCAAAGCGAATGAAAGAACAAAATAATATTGTAAATACTATCATGAAAACTTATACATAAAATTTTATTTTTGTATTAATAATATCAAAATTTTTTATTTTTGACAAATAAAATTATAAAATAGAATTTTAGAAAAAAATAAGAAAAGGCATTTACAATAAGATTGTCAAACTCTAATCAAAGATTTTTTGTAAAATCTGTTATCAATTTTGCAAATAGATCATTTTATAAATAATTGAACAAAATATGAACGACGTAGGACAAAGTATTCTGCGAATAGCAGATAGACTTATCCCAGTTATCTCAAGTATTCTGCGAATAGCAGATAGAATTTCCAATTTTTTTGCAAAAATAGTTCATTCTATTTTTGCAAATAGAATCCTCCCAGTTATATCAACGAATGTTATTTTACGAATAGCATATTGTATTTTTTACAATTCTTGAAAATATACTATACCAAAAAAATTTATTAATTATGTTTTAATATTTTGTTATTAAAATTCTTCTAAATTTATATTTTTAATAAATTTAGAAGAATTTTATTTTTAGTTATTTTAGTAAAAAAAGAAATTATAGTTTATCAATAGTTTCAAATTCAAATTTAATTTCTTTCCAAACTTCACAAGCAGCCGCTAATTCAGGACTCCATTTGCATGCAGAACGGATAACATCTCCACCTTCGCGTGCTAAATCTCGACCTTCATTACGTGCTTGAGTACATGCTTCTAATGCTACACGGTTAGCTGCAGCTCCAGGAGCGTTACCCCAAGGGTGACCAAGAGTACCACCACCAAATTGAAGACAAGCATCATCACCGAAAATTTCAACTAGAGCTGGCATGTGCCATACATGAATACCTCCAGAAGCAACTGGCATTACACCTGGTAAAGCAGACCAATCTTGTGTGAAATAAATACCACGGCTACGATCTTTTTCGATGTAATCATCACGCATTAAATCAACGAAACCTAAAGTAACTTCACGTTCACCTTCTAATTTACCAACTACTGTTCCTGAATGTAAATGGTCACCTCCAGATAAACGAAGAGCTTTTGCTAATACACGGAAATGGATACCGTGATTTCTTTGACGGTCAATAACAGCGTGCATTGCTCTATGGATATGAAGTAATAAACCATTATCACGACAGTAATGAGCTAAAGAAGTATTAGTTGTAAATCCACCAGTTAAATAGTCATGCATAATAATAGGAACACCTAAGTCTTTAGCACACGCAGCACGTTTAAGAACTTCTTCAGAAGTTCCAGCTGTTGCATTTAAGTAATGCCCTTTAATTTCACCTGTTTCAGCTTGAGATTTGTAGATTGCTTCAGCAACGAATAGGAAACGATCTCTCCAACGCATGAATGGTTGTGAAGTTACGTTTTCGTCATCTTTAGTAAAGTCTAAACCACCACGTAAACACTCATAAACTGCGCGTCCATAGTTTTTAGCAGAAAGACCAAGTTTAGGTTTAATTGTACAACCTAATAATCCACGACCATATTTGTTAAGTTTGTCACGTTCTACCTGAATCCCGTGTGGAGGACCTTGGAAAGTTTTAACGTAAGCTGGAGGAATTCTTAAATCCTCTAAACGAAGCGCACGTAGTGCTTTGAAACCAAAAACGTTTCCTACAATAGAAGTGAATAAGTTAGTTACTGAACCTTCTTCGAATAGATCAAGAGGATAAGCAACATAAGCAATATATTGATTTTCTTCACCTGCTACTGGTTCGATATCATAACAACGACCTTTGTATCGATCTAAACTTGTTAATCCATCTGTCCATACTGTTGTCCAAGTACCAGTAGAAGATTCAGCTGCTACAGCAGCTCCTGCTTCTTCTGGAGGAACTCCTGGTTGAGGAGTCATACGGAAAGCAGCAAGAATATCAGTATCTCTAACAACATAATCTGGTGTATAATAAGTTAAACGGTAATCTTTTACCCCAGCTTTAAATCCTGCACCTGCTTTAGTTTCAGTTTGTGGAACCATATTAAATAAATAATTTAAAAGAAATTTTGACGATACTAACAGAATCAATCCAAATTTTTTGAATGGTTAGAATCAATTTTAATATTAATTCTAACCATAGATTTTATATACTTTATAAATAACAAATAGAATTGCCAATTTTTTTGTAAAACTAGTTTTTGTTGGCATTTGCCAACAAACAGGAATTTTTTTGTTAAATAAAATATTTTAATATTAATATTAAAAATTATATCAACTTTTTTTATTTTTACAAATAAAATTTATCCTTTTTGCAAAAAAATTAGAAATTCTATTTGGTATTGTTTTTTTGTGCGATTTTTTTAAACATTTTTTATTTACAATAAGTTATATTTGTTATTCATTCATTTCCGAAAAAATGTTTTATTGTCAAATATAAAATTAAACACGACGTTTTTTAGGAGGTCTACAACCATTATGAGGAATACCCGCTTTTTCACGGATAACATTAACTTTAATACCTGCTTTAAAAATTTCTCGAATAGCCGTTTCTCGTCCTTGTCCAGGTCCAGTAACTAAAATTTTAGCTTCTTTCATTGCAAAATCTCTTGATTTTCTTGCTGCTGTTTCAGCAGCTTTTTTTGCAGCAAAAGTAGTTGCTTTACGTTTACCTTTAAAGCCGCAAGCACCTGAAGAACTCCAACAAACAACATCTCCACGAATATTTGTGATAGTAACTATTGTATTATGATGACCCGCTTGAATATGAACAACTCCTCTATAAATTCTTCTTTTTGGTTTATTATTTGAAATTTTTCGACTTTGTCTAGACATTTATAAAATAATAGAATTTTTATAAAAAATTTAAAAAAAATAAAATAATAATTTGTTAGCACAGTTTCAAATTTTCGATTTTTTCACTAGTCTAGCAAAAGTATTCTGTAAATGACAGAATTTTTTCCCAAAAAAGTTAATTCGATTTTTCCAAATAGAATTCATTATTTTATTTCATCGTTAGAAATATTTTATAACAAAAACAAGCTGACAAAAGAGTCTTTTATGAATAAAAAAACTCAGCTATTGATTTAACTTTTTTTTATGGAATTGAAACAAACAAACAATATTTTATCTTTATTTTGTCTGTTTATTCATATCTATAGATAATAAATATTCGCCTTCGGCGAACCATATAAGGCAGAACATATAAATAATCAATTTGATTAACTTTCAAAACTTATTATTAAATAATAATAAAGTTAATTATAGAATATATTTTTTTCAAAATCCGATACTTTAATATTTTAACTCATTAATTCTATTATATGTCAAACTCAATTATTCAAATACTAACAAAGTCTTTTTTTTTAAGAAATAGAAATCAAAAAAATTAATAATAATTAGATTAGAAAAATCTCAAAGCAGAATATCAGTCATTTTATTACGTCAATTAATAACAAGATAAAATCGTTTTATTATGACAAACAAACTTTTTTTCTACTATGCTGTTGCATAGTCGCAACAGCAGGTTATTTATTTTTACATTTTTTAATAAATGTAATTCAATATTGAAAAATAGAAGATCTGATTTTTGCAAAAAATCATAGATTCAAAAATAATATATTACATATTAATTATAAAAAAAATTTACTATATTTATAATCTATATTTCACGATGTCTATATACAATACGACCTTTTGTAAGATCATATGGACTCAATTCTACAGTAACTTTATCTCCTACGACTATTTTTATTCGGTTCTGTCTAATTTTTCCCGATAAATGAGCAATAACTTGAACTCCATTTTCTAATTTGACACGAAATTTTCCATTTGATAAATTATGAGTTATGAAAAGGGGTAGAAAAACAACCTCTTGAATTTATAATTCTAATTTTTTTTATATTAGTAACTATAAAAAGTTATATTTTTACAATAAAATTATATATTATTTTCCGAATTATAAAAAAGTTTACATAGTTTATCATAAATAAATAATAAAAATGATTTTTTTCTGTTTTCCTCCCTTCAAAACTGTAAAAATATTAATAAAATATATACGGCTTCTTCTTTAAATTTTATCAAACAAAAAACAAGTTTTTATATTCTAAACTAAATTTTAATGTAATGAAGATTAAAAATCGTGTAATTTTTACTAAATAGATCGAAGATTTTTTGCAAAAATCCACTATCTATTTTTGCAAATAAATCATTTATTCAAGAAAAAAATAATCTAATTTAAATAATAATAATAATTTTAAAGATTTTTCTCCAGTCTTAAATATTTTTGGAGAATTTCTTACCTCTATAAAAAAAGAGAAATTTTTTTAAAAAAAATTTTCACGTAATTTAGTATAAAAATCATATAATATAAAAAAACATCACATTGAAAAAAAAAACTTTTTAACTTCAAGGGAATATTAAAGTGAAAAACAGCTTTTATGTTTTTTTAAAATATTTCTATTTAAATTTATATAAAAAAAAAATATTAATAATTTAAATATTTCATCATAATTATTCGATATCGATAGTATTATTTGACTTAATAGCAAGATGTTTTTTTTTCATTTTTTTATTTTAAAATTTTCAAAGATTTTTTTCTTTTCACCTAAGATTGCTTAAGAATTTTTAATTTTTTAAATACAAATGAAATTCTCCTTTGGTAAAAAAAGCTAAAATTTTTTTAACCTTATTATACTAAATTTTCGTTCGCACATTCCCATTACATCAACTAATTTTTTTTTCTTTTTCCTTTTATTTTTTAAAAAAGTGGACATAAAATTTTCTTTGAAATTATTTTTTCTATTTTATACAGACTAAAAAAGATTATTTCAAATTCCTAAATTTAGAATTTTTTTGCAAAAACGATAAATTCTATTTTTGCAAATAGAATTTCCAATTTTTTTTTGCTATTCTAGCAAAAGAATAGCAAATAGAATTTTAATTTAAAAATCCAATAATAACTTTTTTTTACTGTCTGAAAATGAAACAAAAAGACATAAATAAGTGTTTAATGTTTCGTAAAATCTACAAAAATAAATATGAATTATTATAACAACGAAAAATAAATTATGAAGTTATTCAGCTAGCAACAGATAAATAATTCTAGCGACATTATTTTAGGAATAGTATATTACTTTTATCCTTAAACATTTTTTAATATTAATTTCTTCACTCAAAGAATAGATTTCTAGTTTTTGCAAAAAAAAAGATATCATTTTTTGTTTTGCTTTTACTCACTAACTTTCTGAAGTCTACAAAACTAGTGAGTAAACGATTCTATTTGCTAAAATAGAATATCTGATTTTTGCAAAAAAATCAGATATTCGTCGAATAACTACGTCAAACATTTTTGAAAAAAATTTCTAGCGAAGTTATTTGACGAATAACATAAATAAATAATTATTTATTTATTCTGAAATATCATTTGTATAATAAAGGAAGGATAAACAAATAAAAGAAAACAACAATGCTTAGCTTAAAATATTTTTAATTATTATTTTGTTTTTCAATTATTCGGTTTTTATGATTTATAACTTTTTTTCGAATTTCTTGAGCTAATCTAATATATTTTAACATTTTATTTAAAATATATTTAATCGATTTTCTCGAATCATCATTAGCCGGAATAACGTGATCTGCTAAGCGAGGATTACAGTTTGTATCTACAACATTAAAAATTTTAATTCCTAATTTCGAACATTCGTGAATTGCATTAATTTCTTCTTGTTGTCCGATTATTATTGCAACATTATTTGACATTTTTTTTGTATTAATTTTAGCCATATTAGCTATTCCACCAAAATATTTTTCTAAACGTTGCCATTTTTTTTTCTTAATCGTAGAAATTTTTTTCGGCTGATATTTTAATTTTTCATCATAGATTTTTTCCATTGGATAAAGCATTTTAGGATCTACAAATCTTTTCATTAAAATTTGAACTATATTTAACATTTGATTTAATGGAACAGAAAGAGATCTAAACTTAGGTAAAAAACGTAATAATGTTTGTTCATATTCTTTTTTCTTTAATTCTCTTTTTAAAATAGTAATGAAATGTTTTTTTGAATTCAATTTTGTTTTTATCAAATTAATTTGCTTGTTCAATTTATTTAAAATATTTTTCAAATTTAAGAAATTTTTTTGAGTAGATGTAATTTGTTTGTCTAAATTAGAAAGTTGGTGTTGATTATTTTCTAACTGAAAATTTAAAGTTTTCATATGAAGTTTAATAAAAGAAAGAGAATACATAAATTTTGTTAGCAATTTGCTAAATACAAATACTTTTTCTTTTTCAGATTTTATTTGATTATTTTGTTGAAAAGTTAAAGATTCGAAATTTGTAGAATTATTTCCTTGAATAACATTTTCATATTTTTTCTTTAAAATATTTATGATTTTATTTAATACTACAGTAGGAGGATTTGGAATAATCCAAGATGAATTTAATTTTTGTGATGAAATATTAACAAAATTTTTGTAAGAAATAGAAAAAACCTTTTTTCCTTGTTGTTTTTTTAAATTTTTCAATTGAAGGAATTCTGAAATAATAATTAACATAAGTTGAAGTTCTTTTAATTTCTTTTTATTATTTATTAAAACATTTATTAACATTTGTTTTTTTAGAATTAATTTTTTTAAATTCTCTTTTAATATTTTAAATTTTGAAGAAATATTCATTTTATTTCCTATTAATTCTTTATATTTTTCTAATAATGTTTGTGTTTTTTGTAAAAAAGTAGATCTCGCATTAATTAAGATATATGTATTTTCAAGAAACTGTTCTTTTTTATTTTTTATTTTTGTAATTAATTGTTTTCCTTTATTTATTAATTGTAAGCTTCGGTTTTTTAATAAGTAAAGTTTTTTATATAAATATTTTTTTATTCTTTGTCTTTTTTTAAGTAAGTTTTTTATAACAGTTTGTTTTTGAACTAAGATAGGTTGAATTTGTACGATTGATTTTAATATCGTTTTCCAATTTGTCAGCATACCACCTAACCAACGAGTATTAACAAAAAAAGCTGTTTTTGTTAACAAAGCAGCTCGTGCAATTAATCCAGATGCTGGTTTTTTTGTCCCTACAAATAAAAAACTTTTTCCTTTTAAGACAAATTTAGATAATTTTTTTACAGCTGTTTGTAAACATTTATTTGTTTTTAACAAATTTATAATGTGACGATTTTTTTTTAGAAAAGGTCTGTTTTTATTTAATCCTTTTTTTCTTAACCAAAGAAAATTTCTCATTCTCGCGTGACATTTTAAAGCTTTTTCACCTAAATGAAGGCCGTTTTTTAACATTTTTAAAAGAACATTTTTCGTTTTTAGTTTTTTACTAAACTTAGAAAGAGGTGCAATTTTTACAACTTTTAATGTTGCAAAATTAGAAAAAACACCAGTAACTTTTACTTTTACTAAATCACCTGCTTTCACTCCCAAAGCTAATTTTATAAACCATATAAAATTGTTTGTTTTAGCAACTAAATATTTTCTATATAAAATAGATTGAAAAGGTAACGTAATATTGAATTTCATTCCTTTTTCAATTGAATTTGAAAATCCAGTCTCTAACCTTTCTTTAGAAGAAGATTTAATAAATAAATCATCTGGTGCAATAGAGAATATATCATCTTGAATAATCTTAGCAAATGCATAATTTTTTTTAATTCTAGTTATTTTTACCTGAATTGGAGAAGATTCCAAATGATGAGCTTGTGGAATAAAAATTTTATAATTTGTAGGTAATTCAGCAATTCCTATACCTTTAGGACCAGAAGAAGTAATTTTTAATGTTAAAGTTTCTCCTATAGAAACAGGTACTTCGTAAGATTTTGATTGAATTATTTCGATTGGTTCGGCAATAGCATGTTTAAAATGTTCAGAACTTAGTTTCAAAATTTTTACTTTCACTTGTTGGCCTAATTGAACATTAGGTATAAAAAATGTAATACCTTGAAATTGTTCTGATATACCAATGCCTTTTGAACCTATTGCATTTATTTGAAGACTAACAGTATCTCCTATCTTTAAAATCTGTTTTGTATTGATCATAGAAACCGATTGGTTTCTATAAGGTTGTTTTCTATTTTTTTGTGTATTTGATTTCATTTATGTTTAAACTTTTTGAAAATATTAAGATAATTTTCTTAAAAATATCTTTTTCATATATATATATATATAATTATATTGATAAATTTATAATTTTTTTTGCAAAAATAGAACTAACTATTTTTATTTTAAAGAATCAAGTGTGGTAAGAAAAAAGATAAATTGCAAAACTGATAAAAGATTTTGCAAAAATTTTTTATTCTGTCAATGACAGAATCTGTTGCAAAAATCCAGTATTTATTTTTGCAAATAGATCAAAAAGGAATATCTGCAATGCTTACCTATGAAGGAAAAAAAAGGAAGTTCTACACTATTTTCGCTTTGATACAATAAATAACGAAAAGTAGGATATCTAGTTTTTTGAGAACCAAAAAACAATATAAAAATAAATGACGATTATTTTCTTTTCTTAACTTTTTTACAAAATTATACAAATATATACATATATGTCTAATTTTTCAGACGTTTTAAATAATTTTATTATAAGATAGAAATCTTCATTAGATTTTTATTGATATTATTATATTTGTCTATTAGCAAAAATAGAATATCTTAGCTTTGTCGGCTAAAGCCGACAAACTGTTTGTCAGCTTGTTTTTGTCAGCTTGTTTTTGTCAGCGAAGCTGACAAACAGTTTGTCGGCTTTAGCCGACAAAGCTGACAAACTGTTTGTCGCCTAAAGCCGACAAAGTTAACAAAAACAAGCTATTTTGCGAATATCAGCTAGATTTTTTTATAGCAAAAAAATTCTCTTTGGAAGATGATAATCTTTGTGAACTTATTTTGTAATAACGGACAGATTCAGCTGTTAAAAAATAACGAATAATATAAAACTATAAATTTTTGACAAAAATTAAAATAATATTAAAATATAAGTATTTGTAAAATAAAAAAAAAATTAAAAATTCTATTTGCAAAAATAGTTCATTTTATTTTTGCAAAAAAATTAAAAATTCAGCTTTACAAAAATAATTTTATAAGAAAATAAGCCTATATTATATATTATCCTCAAAAAAAATCGAAAAGCAATATTATATTTTTTTATAAACGGTCGTAAAAAACAAAGATATTTTTTATAATATAAAAGAATTATGAAATTAGCTGTATATGGAAAAGGTGGAATAGGGAAATCTACTACAAGCTGTAATTTATCGTTAGCATTAGCTAGACGAGGAAAAAAAGTTTTACAAATAGGATGTGATCCTAAACACGATAGTACTTTTACTTTAACAGGATTTTTAATACCTACTATTATAGATACTTTACAAATAAAAGATTATCATTATGAAGATATTTGGCCTGAAGATGTTATCTATAAAGGGTATGGTAGTGTAGATTGTGTAGAAGCGGGAGGACCACCAGCAGGAGCAGGTTGCGGAGGATATGTAGTAGGAGAAACAGTAAAACTTCTTAAAGAATTAAATGCTTTTTACGAATACGATATCATTTTATTTGATGTTTTAGGAGACGTTGTTTGTGGTGGATTTGCAGCACCTCTTAATTATGCTGATTATTGTATTATTGTAACAGATAATGGTTTTGATGCACTATTTGCTGCTAATCGTATTGCTGCTTCTGTACGTGAAAAAGCTCGAACACATCCATTACGTCTAGCTGGTTTAATTGGAAATAGAACTTCGCAACGAGATTTAATCGATCTTTATGTTGAAGCTTGCCCTATGCCTGTTCTAGATGTATTACCTTTAATTGAAGACATTCGTATTTCAAGAGTCAAAGGAAAAACATTATTTGAAATGGCTGAATTTGAATTTTCACTACAATATGTTTGTGATTTTTATTTAAATATTGCTGATCAATTATTAACAGAACCAGAAGGTGTTGTTCCAAAAGAACTAGCTGATAAAGAACTTTTTCTTCTTCTTTCTGATTTTTATTTAAATTCTAATAATTCTGTAAAAGAAGAGTCGGAAAAAAACCTTGACTTCTTTTTAACATAAAAACCAATGTTAAAAAATCACTCTAAAGAATAAAAACATTTATATCTTTTTTTGAAATTAAATTTTTCATATTTTCTAATATTTGACATCTTATTCATCGTCTTTTATATTTCATGTTATTCGACGAAAAAAAATATAATATAATATAAATACAAATGAGGAAAAAATTGAACAAAACATACTACGTAATAAATAAATATGAAATTCTATTTTTGTAAATAGAATTTATTATGTTTGCAAAAAAATTGAAAATTATATTGGCTATTCTTTTGCTAGAATAGTAAAAAAATTCTGTTATTAATAATAATCTTTCATTCTATAAACCAATCTATTTGTCAAATATCAAATCTCAGATTTATTATGCAATAAAAGTTCTTTATAATATTTAATATTCTTGCAAAAATTCTGTAATTCGAAGAATATTTATTTAAATTTTAAATAAACGTACCTGAAATTGAAAAGAAAAAATTTTTGAATTTCCAATTCTTTTGCTATTCTATCAAAAGAATAGCAAATAGAATTTTAACAAAATTCAAAAAACATTTTCAATATATTTATTTTTCATGAAAATATGCCTACGATTCAACAATTAATAAGATCAGCTCGAAAAAAATTAACTAATAAACCTAAGGCACCTGCTTTAAAATCATGCCCACAAAGACGAGGTATTTGTTTAAGAGTTTATACAGTTACTCCTAAAAAACCAAATTCAGCTTTAAGAAAAGTTGCACGTGTACGTTTAACTTCGGGTTTTGAAGTAACTGCTTATATTCCAGGTATTGGTCATAATTTACAAGAACATGCAGTTGTTCTCGTTAGAGGAGGAAGGGTTAAGGATTTACCTGGTGTAAGATACCATATTGTTCGAGGTACTTTAGATACTGCAGGTGTAAAAGGAAGAGTTCAAAGTCGTTCAAAATATGGTGTAAAATTAGTTTCAAAAACTTCAACGAAAAAATAATATTATTTACTTAGTAATTATATAAAAAAGTTTTTTATTCGACTAAAATAATCTCGTTTTTTGTAATACAAAAAACGAGATTATTTCTAAACTCGTCGCTAAAAAAAAAAAGCGTAGTCTATAATAAAAAAAAGTTGAAAACTTTTTGTTATTAAAATTCATAACAAAAAGTTTTCAACTAAATAAATTATCCTTGTCTTTGTTTATGTTTTGGATTAGTACAAATAACCATTATTTTCCCTTTACGACGAATTATTCTACAATTTACACATATTTTACTAACAGAAGCTCTTACTTTCATATATTTTATTTTTTTTTCTTTATATATATAATAATAAAAAGTTAAAAACATTTGACGTAAAAAATATATTACTAATGTTAAATCTAATCTTAATTTTTAGACATTAAAAAACTATGAAATAAAAAAATAACTTTTTTATTGCATAATTGATTAATAAATATATATATATATATAATCTTTAATTTTATAGTTTGATATTTGATAAGAAAAAATACAAATATTTTTAATTAATTTAAAACTAAATAAATATTTTTAAATTTAAGTATCATTCGGCATTAATAAAAGTAGAAAATTAGTATGCCGAATGATATTTTCTTTTTACAATTTTAAATTAATATCATATTAATATTCTATTAGAGTTTTTTTTTATTTCTAAAAATTTTTTAATTTATTTAAGGTAAATTAAAATGAAAAAACTAACGGATCTGGAAAAAATCGATTTATTTCAATTAATAATCCAGCTGTAAAAACAAACCAAATAAGAGCTACTACTGGAGCTGTAGAAAGATAAGTTGTAAAATCTTTCATAAAATTTCCTTCTAAAATAATAAATTTTTACTTCACACTTTTTGAATTTAATTTCAAAGAGAAGTCCTTTTTTTTCTTAGTTTTCATAAATTTTTTCAAGTAATATGAAAAAAAAAATTTCATGAATTAATGGTGATCTTCTAAAGCTTCACCAATATAAGCACCTGCTAATGTGGCAAAAACTAAAGCTTGGATAGCACTTGTGAAAACACCTAATAACATAATAGGAATAGGAATAACTAAAGGAACTAACGCTACTAAAACTCCAACAACTAATTCATCAGCTAAAATGTTTCCAAATAATCGGAAACTTAATGAAAGTGGTTTAGTAAAGTCTTCTAAAACATTAATAGGTAATAAAAAAGCAGCTGGTTCTACATAACGTTTAAAATATCCTAATCCTTTTTTTCTAATACCTGCATAAAAATAAGAAATAGAAGTTAATAAAGCTAAAGCAACTGTTGTGTTAATATCATTTGTTGGTGCAGCTAATTCTCCATTTGGTAATTCTATTAATCTCCAAGGTAATAATGCTCCAGACCAGTTTGAAACAAAGACAAATAAAAAAATAGTTCCTAAAAACGGTACCCATTTTAAATATTCTTCTTCTCCGATTTGAGTTTTTGCTAAATCTCTAATAAATTCAGTAACTAATTCTGTAAAATTTTGAAAACCATCTGGTGTTGATTTTAAATTACTATTGCCTAAAAAAGCTAAAGTAAAGATAATTCCTAAAACAATCCAAGAAGTTATCAAAACTTGTCCATGAACTTCATAAGCTCCTATTTGCCAATAAAAATGTTGTCCAACAGAAACTTCCGCAATATCTAACAACGAATTTGTGAAAAGTAAAGTCATTTTTTATTATTTAATCTATTATTATAAAATATAAAATTCCTATAAAATAATGATGATTGTCAAGAGTTTAATAAGAGAAACTTTAATTATTTATTTTTAGTTGGTTTTTGATCAAAGATTTTTTGCAAAACTTTATTATTTATTTTTGCAAATAGATCAAGTGATAACAACTATTTTTATATAAAATAATATGTTTTTTCGAATTTGACATCAATATAATTATAAAAAACCAAAATAAAATAAGTATTTAGAGTGACTACGTCACTTGCCTTAATTTTTAGTGTTGTAAGTATACTAGTATACTTATATACTTACAACGTGTATAGATATTTTTTATATTATAACGACGATCCTAAACCTACATATGAACCATAAAAGAAAATCGCTAAAAGACTTAGAGCAGCTGTTCCAACAAGTGTACCAATAAGCCATAATGGAATACGTCCTGTAGTTCCTGTGTTTGACATAATGAAGTGTTTTTAAATCGAAAAATTTTCAAAATAACATATTCAAGAACACGAAAATAATTCACTCATTCTTTAATTTTTTATTTTATTTATCTATGAAATATATTTTAGAAAAAAAAAAATGAGTCTTTTTTTAATTTTTTTTCAAAAAAACACAAAAAAACAAAGCATAATTGCTTTTAGATTAAGTATCTTTTTGGTTTCTTGGGAGTTTTCTTGACTACTCTATTGAAAAATGCCTAATTAGTGCAATCTAATTTATTATCTTAATAACATACTGTTATTAAAATAATAAAAATATAAAACGAGCTTACTCGAATTTTTTTTATAAAAATGAAGGAATTCAACCTGATTTTTTCTCAACTTTTTTATCAATTTTGTCTTTATTAAGTTAAATATTTATTTTATCTAATTATAACATTATTTTAAATATTAGATAAATTTTTTCTTCGCAAAATAATAAAAAATTTGATAAATAATTTTTTGTATACCAGATACAAACTGATATTGTTAAAGATTTTATTTGTCGAGTATCTTTTCGTAAAAAATAAAATATGTTTCTACCTTTTATTTTTTAAACTTTTTTACGATTTTTCACGTTTCACATTTTATTTTAAAATGATTTTAGATAAAATCTAAACTCCAACTTTTTATTTTTTTGTCTGTTTTTTTATAAGATTATTATCAATTATTAAAGTGGTAAATAATTGATTTTTTCATATTATTTTTAAAAAAGTTTAAAACATTATAAATGCTTTTATTTAAATTATAATAAAATTTTAGTATATATAATTGTGAGAATAAAAAATTTTTGAAAATGTTTTTTGGTTTTGAAGTATCGAAGATTTTATCATAATCATTTTTTTTTCTGATACAAGCTTATAAATAAATAAATTTATTTACTGTTTAGGAAAGGAAAAATTTTGACAATTATTTTTTTAAATAATTAGAAGAATCTCCAATTCTTTTGGAAAAATAGCAAATATAATTTCCTTTTTTGGTAAAAAATTAAAAATGTGTCTTCGTGTCGCACCCACTTAACCAAATAAAAATAACACCTAATTGTCCAAAATGTGCACTAAATACTTTTCTAGAAATTTCTTCAAGATCACTTGTGTGACTATCAAAATCATGAGCATCCGCATGAAGGTTCCAAATCCAAGTTGTAGTATTTGGTCCTTTAGCTAATGTACGAGAAAAATGTCCTGGTTTAGTTGGGTAAATTTTTTTTTCTATAAATTCCCTAAGAACCGTCTGTGCAAATCTCTTTGCTTCCGGCTCATATACTCTTTTTATACTTTGGATACTAAATTTGTTAGAATAAAAAAATTCATACGAATGTTAATAATAAACCAAAGTCATAACTTTTTTCATTTTATATTTTTTTTACTATAAAATTTAATTTTTTTTTGATCTATTTGTAAAAATAGATAATCTGACCTCTTCAAAAATTTTTTTCTTAACTAATCTTCTTTAACTTAGATCAAATTTATAAGCATTCTTAGATTGATTGATATACAAAAAATAACTGGATTTTAATCCTATTAGAAAATTAATTCTATTTTAGGATAAATTTTTTTGCTATATATATAAAGACTAATAAAAGACTAAAAATCAATTTTTTTTCTTTTTTAGTTATTGTTTGTTAGTTTCATAGTATTTACTATTTTGTAGAGTACTTATTAACTTCATCTAATATTATTTATCTTTATGTTAATTGTATTTATTAGTTTATATTTAAGAAATAGCCATTTATAAATTTTAAATGAAAAATAGTCTTTTAATAAATATAATAAAAAAGATGAATAAATATTAATAATTAATAGAATAAGTAGAAATAAATAATAAAAAAAATTATTTTTTATAAAATATTACCTCATTTAATAAAATTATATTATGTTTTTTAAAAATTAAAATTAGTTATTGAAATTTTATCTTTATTTCTTCTAACTGTCAAAAATTATAATGATATAATTAGCTGACTACCATATTAAATAAAAATCACCGTTTTGTAAGATATTTTCTTTTAATAAGATCTTATTAAAATAAGAATAAATTTTCTAATTTCAGTTTATTAAAGAATACAGAATATCAAACGTATTCTGTCAATAGCAGACTCTTTTGCAAAAATAGGAAATTCTATTTTTGCAAATAGAATTTCCTAAATTTTTTTACGATTCTAGGAAAAGAATATTAAATAAAATTTTCAATTTTTTTGAAAAAATAGTTCATTCTATTTTTGCAAATATAATTCATATTTCAATAAAAAAATACCTAGGTATTAATTATTTAAAAAAAGATAAAATTTTAAATTATTTTGAATAAAATTGATTTCAGTACCAATATTTTTTTTCAGTCCTAAATATGAAAAATAATCTAACATTTCTCGTTGTGAATTTAAAAAGCTCAACGCCGTGTTAAAACATTCCATTGTAAAATGATAATAAATTTCATTATAAAATGGATATTGAAAATTTTCCCAATACGACCAAAACCCATTATTTAATATCCATCGTCGTGTTCGAGGATTATAATATTGATCAGGGTCAGGAAAATCAATTAAAATATCACCAAAAGAATCTTGAAAAAGAGAACGCCAGTCTACGTCACTTAAAAATGTAGTTTCACGATTTTGTTCTGCCAAATGACCATTCCACCATTGGTTTTTTAAATAAAATTTATGACGTAATAAAATTTTTTGTTTATTACATAAATTAGTAGCCATAGGAATCCTCATAGAATTTTGAAGATGTATTAATTCTCTTAAAGAAGTTGACCAATTAGTAGATAAATTAGACTTTGATTCTAAAAAATTATTATCATTAGAATGGATGCTCCTATTTTCCAAGTTATTTTCTTTTTCGTTTTTTAAATTGGAACAAAAAGTTTTTATATTTTTAGAAAAATATATTTCTTTCAGTTCTGATCGGAATTTGTTTTGTATGGTTTTATTATAAAGTTTTTTAATAAATCTTTGTTGTTCATGAATTTTTAATTTTTCAGAAATTGACAAAAATAATTTTTGTTGGAAAAGTGCTTCTAATCTTTTTAAATTTTCGTATTTTCGCCCGGGAAGAAAAAGACTACTAGACGGAGGTCCAAGAGGGTCTTTCAAGCTTGTTTTATTTTCAATATAAAAAAGTCGTGAAATAACATAAGATTTATGATATAAATAACGTTTCTGTATCAATGATAAGAAAAATGTGTAAGAAGAACGCCATATATTATCAATCCCATATAAACTCCATAAACCTTGAAAATATTGTTTGTTTTTATTTAAAGAATTCCAACATATCTTTTTATTTCTATTATTTTTCTCAAATTTTTCTGAATTTATGTCATTAGATATTGGTTTATTAACAATTGGAAAAACAACTTTTGAGTCAGAAAAAAGAAACAATTCTGCAATTTTTCCAGATAATAAGCTTGTTAAATGATATTTTAATAAATAAGAAGACACATAAAAATGTTGAAAAACATTGGTTTCAATATGTTTTCTATTTTGAAGAAAGTTAGAAAAATGTATTCCATAACTTTTTAAATTTTTAAGAAAATAAGCATTTATAAGTGTTAAACCTTGTTGATGGTAAATATATGCTAAAATTTTCGAAGGTCTAGCAGATAAAGATTTTGAAAAATAAAAACGTGTTAGTAATTGTTTTGTTTTCGTAATAAAATATAGCCGAGAAAAATTTTCAGGAGTTGTTTTATTGTAATTCCTGTCATTATTTAGCATGAGATTATTTTGGTACAAATATTTTTTCCTAAACAAAGAATTATTCTTTTTATCTATATTTTGGAAATTATGATGGATGCTATTTTTATAAATAGCAGAATCTTTCATTAAAAATTTTTTACTTATAAAATTAGAATCTATAATATTAATTCCTAATAAGGTTTTTAAAGGTTGAATCCAATTGACAATTTTTTTTGTTGTACATGATGTTTTTAAATTCATTAATTTGATTGCTTTCGTATTTTCTTTTTCGTTTTTTGCATTTATAGTTAAAGGTAATTTTTTACGTTGTTTAAAAACTTGTGTATTAAAAAATTGATTGTTTTCTGAATATTGTTTAAATAATTGAAGTTTTAATCGCGAAATTATTTCAGAAATTTGAATATTTTCAAAATTATTAAAATGAAAACAGTAATTTAATAAATCTACAGTAGAGTTTTTAAAAGCAAAATTAGAATTTAAAATTTCCCATTTATTCAAAAGAGATGATTTTTGAGGCAGGGTAATAGTATCATCAAGTCTGCCTGGTCGTCTTAAGGCTGGATCTAAAAGAGAAGGTAAATGAGTAGTAGCAAAAACAGCAAAACCTCGATGTGAACGAGTTGTATCAATAATAATTAAAAGGTCAGTAATTATATCTAATTTAACAGATAAATTATTTAAAGCCATATTGGCTAGCATCGCGATTTTAGCTTTTATAGAATAAGTAAATTGAGGAAAAATATTTGTTTTTTCTAAAACAGTACCTCCCCAGGAAACTTCTTTTACTCTTTGATTTTTTCGAAGTTTTTTTTGTTCTTTAAGAATTAAAATATTAAATGGAGATGTAGCTGGAGGTGCGAATATTTTTTCTGAAGATAATTGTAATCTAGTTGGTAATATTTTTAAATTTTTTGTAGAATTTAAGTTTTTATATTTATTAACATCAAAACGAGAATATTCATTTGTAAATTCAAACAGATTAGAATCTGTTTTTAATGGATTTTTAGGTGTTAAAAAAGACTGACGCGTTTTTAACAAACTATTATTGATAAATAAATTAAAACAAAACTCATGAGTTGGTATTAAAGTTGAAAAATCTCCTTTATAAGGTTTTTTATAATCACAAAGAGCATGTTTTGTTAATTGATAAATAACTTGATTTTTTTCATGAATTTCATTTTGATCAAATCCTAAATAAGATTCTGTTGTTTTTGAATTTTCATCATCTGAAATTAATTGAGTTCTTTTTTCTCCGATAATATGAATTTCTTCTAATAAAAATAAACAAGGTGTATATAATGCTATTGCTGCAAAAACATCTTTTAATAATTTTATTCCTAAAGCAATACCTCTATACACAAGAGCGTATCGACGTGAATTATCTACTATTATTTGAATTTCCGTTTCTCCTGCAAGAGCTTGAACTAATAAACTTTTTTCAGTTCCAGGAGCACCTAAAACTAAAAAATTTTTTGAAACTTGTTTTAAAAAAGTTCCTGAATAAATTTGACAAGTAAGTAATCCTATAGGTTCTAAACCAGCTTCAGAATATTTAATAAAACTTAAATGGGAAAAAGATTTTGGAGGATGTATATCAATAAAGAAATCTGTATCTTTTCCTTGAAAAGTAAAATATTGAAGATAAAACCAACGGTTCCAGCTTTCATCTGACTTTTTAAAAAATTGGAAAAGACTTTGTTTTTTTGTCAATTTTTTTTTTCTAAATAAAATGTCCGATTTTAAATATTTTTCCGATGCAAATTTTGATAATGATTTAAATGTAGGCAAAATGTATTGAGAAATATTCGTAGAATATTGTTTCGTTTGATATAGTGGACTTTTTAAATTCATAAAAGGAATTTTTACTATATTCCTAGAATCTTGATTTTTGAAAATTGCATTATCAAACGTTTGGAGTTCTTGTGAAAGAATGCTCAATTCATTTTCATTATAGAATTGATCTTTATTATTTTTTTTATTATCTAAATATGGAGGATGGTTATTCATTACAATTGTTCGAGAAATATTTAAATTTTTCGATATGCTTTTTGCATCATTAACTAATAATTTTAATTGCCTGTAAGGATCTTGTGAAAAAGTTTTCGATGTATCTTTCTCTAAAGCAAATTGATACCATTTTTTAGGTATCATACCATCAATGGATTGATTTAAATATTCTATTTCAAGAGGATCTATATTATTCCAAGACCAACTTTCATCTTCAAGCATTTTAGTTACTAATAATTCTTGTTCATCTTTTAAATTCGCTAAAGAAGGAATATTAATATTATATTTTTCAGCTGCTTTTATTAAAATATCAGACCAAACATTCCAAAAAATTAAACCTTTTTTCTCTCTGATTAGTAAATCACTATCATATCTAGTCAGCACTTGAAGACTATTTAAAAATAAAAATTTTATTCTATTTTCAAAAAACATTCCAATTGGACCGAAAAAACGAAATCCTCGATTTGATTTTATTAAAGATTTCCAATTATAAATATCAAAATTATCTGGAATGAGTACAGACACATCAGAAGACCATTCAATAACAAATCCATATGCCATCCAATTAATAACTAATTCCGTTTGTTTTTCTAAAGATTTATAAACAAACATTCCAAAAATTTCTAACATATCAATAAATTTAAAAATAAAAGAAGAAAAAAATAGAAAACTGTTTTGAAAAATATAAAGAAAAATTTGAGTAACTATTAAAAAAGATAAATTAAAATAAATATTAAAATAACGATGAAATAAAGTAGGAATAAATTGATTAATAGGTTTTGATAACAAATTTACGAAATTTTGACGAGTTGTTAAAGAAATAAAAGATTTCGTAGTATCAAAGTCATTTCCTTTTTTTCTTATATTTACAATAGTAATCCCGTTGATAAATTGTTTTGTAAGTTTTGAATTTTTAAAAATTGTATTGATTTCATATTTGTTTTCATCAAAATTTTGTTTTGAAATAAAATGAATTTTATTCGTTGGATAATACTGAAAATTTAGTCTATTATTTGCGATATTTAGTATGTTTATATTTTTAATAACATTAAAAATATAGATTTGTTGTTGAATCCAAAATTGAAACGTTTTTATTAACCAATTAGATGGATCCAATGGAAAATGAAATTTTTGAAATCCTAACTTATGTTTTTTCTGTTTTTTTGATAGGATCTTATTTTGTTCCCAAAATTGATATTCATCTTTGCTAGTGAACCATATATATTTCTTTTTCGTTTTTTCTTCCAAAGATTTTTTAATAAATATAGAAGTTTTGAAATTTTGAAAATAATTAGTATTATTAGAAAATAAATTCAATTCATGAATTAGATTTTTTCTTAAATATTTTTTTAATTCTAAATTTTGGATTTTTTCTTTTTTCGACATTTCTGAATTAGATTCATTCAAATTCTGAAAAGATATCAATGGATTACTCATTTCTCGAGATTCTCGTTTTTCGTTTATTTCTAATTTAAAAATTAATTTTTTAAAAGCAGAATTTGAAATAAAAGGTTGGGTTTGAATCATTTCTGTTTTTTGATATTCTTTGTTTTTCCATAACTTTGACGAACTTAAGTTCTTTCTGTAAAGATACTCTAATTTTATTACTGAAGAAATATTACGTAAATAAAGTTGTTCGATTGAACAAGAAAAATTTTTGGATAAGTCTAAATTAAACATTTGTTCTTTCCATTTTATAATATTTCCATTTAATATTGGAGAAATAAAAATAGAATTTGGAATATTCATTTCAAACCAATAATTTAGTAAATGGTTGGACATTCCTAGTTTATTAGTAAATTGTGTTAAAATATGAAAAAATTCATAAGTGAATTTACAATAATTTTTTAAAATTTTATAAATTCCTAGAAGGCTAAATTTCAAGATACTTCGAACTTCGAAAATATTACAGAAAAAAATAAATAATGTTATTTTTAAGAATAAAGAAAAAATAAATAAACTTTCTATTAAAAAAAATGATTGAAGCTGGAAGATAGATTTAGAAGTTAGTGAGTGCGAAAGAAATAACAATTCATTTGAAGATAATTTTTTATTGACAAGAGAATCATATGAATCAGTTGATATTAGATTTTTATTTTGTTTTTGAATTAAAATGGATTGTGAATGAAATAATCTCAAAGGAGTATCAATTTTCATTACAAAATTGCACAATAAATCTGTATTTTTTTTATTAGTTTCTAACATATTTGAACCATTGATAAAAAATTCAGTCCACCAAGATTTTCTTGACATATTCAAACTTAAGGATTTTAATGGAATATTAGAAAATACTAATTTTTCATATCTAGAAGAATATACGTTTTTTCTGCTTATAAATTTTATTTGTTTCTCTTTTTTCTCAGTATATATTGATGAGTAATGAAATCCTAATTCTTTTAATTTTAAAAATTTTTTTGTTAGTTTTGAAGAAATATTTAATCTTATACTTTTTTGTTGAAAAGTATTTAATAATTGTTTTATTAATTTTTTACTTTTATTAGTTTTATTTTGTTTTCTTGTTTTATAGTATAACCAAACATCTTTTTTTCTATTTTTTTTATGAAACATCCACATATTTGTTTTATTTAATGACCATAAAAAACGAATTTTAGGTAAATAACCTAAAAATAAAGGAGAATAAGTGGGATTAAGAGAGTAATTTGTTAAGAATTTTTCAAATTCATTTGTTTTTAAAGATTCTTCTCCACCTATTTGTTTTTGAGTTACGAATGTTTTTGTAATTTTTTTTTTATAGAAAAAAGTATTTTCTTTGTTTTTTCCGTTTGAAGTTAAAAAATTTTTGAAAGTTGTATTTATTCGATTATTAAGAATGCTTTTATAATTTGATGTTTTTTGAATATAAAAAAATTTAGCGAAAGGAGAGTTTGATACAAAATAAGTTGGAAAAATTTTTATATTAATATACCAATTAGGAATAAGAATAGGTTGTTTTTTTATATTACATGGAAAAACTATACTTAACGGATGGGAATTTGAATAAATTATATTATTTTTAAAAACATCAGAATTATTATAAGAAAAATGACTAATATATTCTAATCCTAAAAGAGAAAATAAAAAATATTTACATTTTTCAAAATTGGACAAATTTTTTTCTGATAAGTAAATTCTTTTAAATATATTTTTTATTCTATTTTGAAATGAAGATATAGAATAATTTGAAGAAAGTTTTGAAGAAATAAAAATATTATTTAATTTTTTAGAAAAACACTTATCTGTTACACTCGGAAAAAAAATTAATTTTTGTTTCTTATTATTCTTATATAAAAACAGACTTTTTAAATCTCTTTTTATTCCGTTTTCTTTGGGTATTTGATAAATTTGCTCATTTAAATAATTAACTTTCATATTAAAAAACTTTTGTAAGTTTGTGATTCTATTTTGAAAATTATATTCTTGAAAAGCTTCTTTATTTATTAGTGAGTTTATACTTGTTTTTTTAATCATTCTACGAACATTTTTTACAATAATATTATTAATTCCAAGTGTGGATCTAGTTAGTTTTAGAGAAGTTGACAAATTGTTTTTAAATTCATAAGGATTATATAGTAAATTAAGGCGAATTTTTTCTACATTTACATTAGAAAACAATCGAACTTTTAAAAAATTTTTATAAAGATTATAACGTGACAATAAAGGTCTTGGAAAAAAACGTTTTCTTTTTTTTCTTCGTCTTGTACGACCTTTTTGTTTTTTTTGACGGCGTTTTTTTTGAATATATTTTTGTTTTTGAAATCGAGTAATATTAAAAGAATGACGTGTTTTTTTCGTTTTTTTAGCTTTAAGTTTATAGCTATTAAAATTTTTCATTTTTATTTTTTTCAAAAATATATTGCTTGTTTTATTATAAGAAAAAAGAATTTTTTCTTTTTTTATATCAGTTTTTCGATTACTAGAAAAATGGATGTTTTGTTTATCTAAGACAGATCCTTTAAAAATAGTGTTGTTTCGAAAAGGTTTATGAGTAGTAACTAAAGAAAATAATTTTAACGTATCTGCTATAGATTTTTGAGAATTCAATAACTTGTTTGAAAATTTTATTTTCAAAAAAGATGTTATAGGTTTTTTGCTCCAAAATAAATTTTTTTCTGAAAATTTAGATACCAGATATTTTTTGAAAATTTTTTCTATTTTATTGATAGAAAATGTTTTAGAAGTAAATTTAGAAATCATAGATTGTTTAATTATATTTTGTCTTTGAAATAGCCAATTATAATTTTTTTTATAAGATTTATTATTGGATAGAACAAGAAATTGCATTTGTCTATTTTTCAAGAAAAAATTATTTAAAATTTTTAAATAGCAATTTTCTACATTATTTAATATTTCAATATTGAATCTTTTTAAATTATCGAAATATTTTTTATGGAAATTTAATGTGAAAAGTTCTTTTATTAGAAATTTTTGTGGTTCGTTTTCTTTTGAAAAAATATTTATTAATGTATTGGATTGTAAATATTTTGAATACTCCATTGTTTTTTCTGCATAACCAAAAGAATTAAGTTTCAAGTTTTTTTTTTTAGGAAGGTTTATTTCTTTTTGTACAAGAGAAGAAACATCGTTTTTGAAAAAATTAATAGAATTATGTCTTTGTAATGTAGTAAATTGATTGTTAACAAATTCAAATTTTTTTTCTTTTAATTTAAGAAAACATGCGTTATTTTTATTTAAAAAGTTTTTTATTGAATATGTTTTTTTTTGCAATTTATTATTTAAAATCCATATATGCTTATTTTTTGATGATGTAGAACTATTATTAATTTTTTGATTAAAAGGAAATAAAGTTTTATTCAAAAACATAAATTTATCAAAATTATTTATTCGAAAAGAAGAGAAATTATTTAATCTGTTTTTGTTATTAGTTTTAGTCGGAGTAAAAAGTGATTTGGATCCAAAATCCAAACTTTTGTCTTTTTTTCGTTTTTGATTCAATTTACAATTTGTTTTTAAATAGTTAGGAAAAGTATCAATTAATTTTTTTTTTGATAATAAATTTTTCTTTTTTTCGTTTTTATATTGGCTTCGTTTGTGTAAAGATAGAAAATATTTATCGAATATTTTTGTATTATTATATGGAGTATAATACTGAGATTTAGGTTTTCTATATTTTATTTGTAAAGCTAATAATAAATTTTTGTTATATTTGGGACTAAAGTTATTAACAAAATTAAAATTTTGTTTTTTAATTTTTTTTTCGTTATTTAATTTTGATTTTATTTGAGTTTCAAACTGTAAATTTGAATCTAAAGAAACTTCAGTCATTGGTGTTAAATTTTTTGTAAGGAAAATATTTTTAGAAAAACCAGACATTAATAAAGGGTTTATATAAGTTATGACATCTGGGATAAAATTGTTTTTTATATTCCATACATTTTTTTCTTTTTTTATGATACATTTTTTGTTATTCAATGGAAAAATATTTTTATTTAATAAGATTGTTGAAAAATCTTTATGTAATAATATTTTATTATCTGATCTTATTAATGAATTATATCGATAGAATTCTTGCTTTTTTTCTTTATTGTGGATTTTACTATTTTGAGTATATCGGGGGAGTATAACGACATTTGAAAAAGCTTTGATATATTCTTTTTCAAATAGTTTAGTTTTAGAAAAATAATTATTTTGTTTTTTAATTTTCTTTGAAAAATAGATTTTCGAATTTTTTGAACTTGGTGTTTTTATAAAATTCGAAGAAGTTAAGAAAACATCTTTTAATTGATCGAAATAATTTAATAAAATAGATTGTTTCAATTGATTTTTTTTTTCGTTTTTAAAATAAGAAATATTTTTTGTCTGAAAATTTGATTTTAAAATTTGTTCATTTTTTACTAAAATGGAATCTAAATATTTATTCGAATTTGTATATTTATTATTATTTAAATACTGTTTAATTTTTGGTCGGTCAGAAAATATGGAATTATTGTATTTAAAAGAGGGTATTCGAGATTCATCTGAATATCGAATAATCAATTCATTAGAATCTAAAGAATTTAAATTTAGTTTTTGCCAAAATTCCCATAATAAAATTTTTTTTAATGATTCGATAGAAATTAAATTATTAAATTCAAGTAAAAAATTTTGTTTTATATTATCTAATAAATAGCCAGCTTTTTGATATGAAAGAACAGGTTGTTTTGAATCAATAATTTTTTTACATGAATAGTTGATTCTATTTGGAAAAAGAAAGTCATTATTTGCTAATGTTTTATTAAACAAACCATATAAATTAGAGTTTTCTTTTTCGTATAAATAAGTTTGTTTTGAAGGTAATATTTTTTCAGGAAATAACTTTTTTTCTAATATTTTTTTTTCTATTTTATTAGTGATACATTGAAATGGAATTAACGATAAAAATTTTAAATCTGATTTTTTTTTAATAAATGAATGTTTTTTATAAAATTATTTGGTTGAAAAAAAGAAATAGAATTTTGATAATGAATATCATTAAAAAGATAAAATAGATTTTTTGTAAAATTTGCAGAAAAATTATTTGTTTTGGTAATTGTATGCCAATAACAAAAAAAACATGAACGAAAAAAAATATTTTTATAAAAAATATTTTTACTTAAATAGTACCATTCAGAAATATTAGATTCTAAATAAGAAGAATCATAAAAAGATGGTAATTCTTTTGGATTCATATTTGTTTTATTTACCAGCTTTTTAGTATTTTCTTTTTTAATTTCGTTTTTTTCTGTAACAAAAATTTCATAATTATTTATTGATGTAGAATCGAAAAAATGAAATAAAGGAAAATATACTATTTTCCGAATTTTATTAATATACGAATCACAAAGTTGTTCTATATTACTGTTTTGAATAAAAAATAATTTTTCAAATTTTTTCTTTGATAAGCTATTAATATAATAAGCAATGGTGTTGTGATTTGATGAATAAAATGTCGTTGTATTTTTCAATCCAAAACTTGATGTTTTATTGTATTTTTTTTCTTCTGTTAATAAAGAAATATTTTCATTTTGATAATCGAGTTTATTAAATTTATTTAATAAAACTTTTTTATAATTTAGATATTCTAAAGTTTGTCCAATTAATTTAGGATAGTTAATTTTTAATTGAGAAAAATCATTTTTGTCATCAATAATATCAAAGTTTTTTTCTGGGTATTGTTCTAAAAAATATTTTGAAGGTGTTCTGTTTTTTGCAATTTCTAAAAAATTTAATTCAGAAAGTATTGGTGAATTATGCAAATTTAAATTAAATGGAGATGATAAAGTTTCTTTTTTTAAAATAATAGAATAACAAACTAAACCTATAAATGGAATAAACCAATAAGATAAAAATGTTTTTTGATTTGGGAAAAAATAAATTTTGTTAAAATATATATTTTTTTTTACAACATTCAAAAAACTTTTAATAAAAAGGAAATCTTGATTGATCGTTGTTTCTAAAATATTCCATTGATTTAAATTTGAAATTTTTAATTTTTTCTTTTCTTCAAAATTATTGAGTTTTAAAAATACGTTCTCGAATTTATCTTCTCGATTTAAGTGAAAATGAGTTTTTTTTGTTTTGTCATAATGTTTAAATGTTTTTTTTTTATAAAATTATTAATAATAACTGAATAATATAATTTTTCGTTGTATTCATTAAAATTATCTTTGATTTCTTGTTTTTTTATATCTTTATGATTTTTTTGTTTCAATTTTTTGAAATCATTTTGTTGGAAAATACCTTCGTATTGTACAGATAATTCTTCTTTTAAAATTATATTTGAGTTTCTCCAATATACTAATTTTTTTAATATTGTTTGAAAAAATAAATATTTTTTTGAAAATTTTTTAAATTTTAATAATTTTTTTTGCAATAAATTTCCTTCATCTTGATTAGTTCCATGTTTTATATTTCATGGTTTTTTTTCTTCCCTTGTCTTATAAACAAATTTTAAATTTAAAAGACATGTTTTAACAGAGAAAATATTTTTTAAAAAAATATATTTTATTTTGTAAATTTACTGTATTAGTAAATGTTTTAAAATTTTATTTTTAATTGTACTAAAAAAAAAAATTTTA